AAATAAGTCCCTCCCTATGATTTATTGGTTAATAGCTCTTACAAAAACAAGGTCTACTCGACCTGGGTGTCGAACGTAAAGAATCCCTTTTGTATTGTATTACAATACAAAATTTTTGTACAAAATACTCTATTGTCAAAAAGGTTTTTCTTTCATTCAAGTTCTATTGTATCATGTTTTGTATGTATGATGCAACCTAATTTCTTAGTTTGACCTGAGGACCTTTCGGCAATTCCAATTTATTCTATTAAATAATAGTGAAATGTGGTAGATTTCTTCACTTTAGGCGAAGAAGAAAATAAAACAAATAAATCGCAATAGAAAACGGCATGGGCATAGGTGGAAATGTGCCTAGTTATTGGATCAGACAGTTAAAGACTTCCTTAGGATTGGAATCTATTTACTTACAATTTCGTAGATTAATTCTTTATCTTAATAAAATTGCATCAGCAGCCTCTAGTCGTGTTCTAGCTCTTTTGAGAGCCACATCAGCCTCGATTGCTTGTCTCTTGCCTTCAGCTCGCGCACGATCAGCTTTCGCTAGTCTAAAACTTTCCTGAGCCTCTTGAAGATCTATATCAATACCTCTTTCTGCATTATTGACCAATAATGTGATTTCATCATTGCCTATTTTGGCAAAACCACCCATCAAAGCCATAGTGGACCACTGGGCATTGAGTCGTATTTTCATGACTCCTATATCCAAAGCTGTTACAATTGCAATATGATTGGGTAATACACCCATTTGACCACTATTGGTAGTAAGTATTATTTCTTGAACTTCTGAATCCCAAACAACTCGATTGGGAGTGAGTACACGAAGATTTAGGTTCATTTTTTTTTTTTAAATTTCTTTTAAGTTCATAGCCTTTGCGGTAGCTTCATCAATGTTACCTACCAAATAAAAAGACTGTTCGGGTAGACCATCTAATTCTCCGGAAAGGATCATTTGAAAACCTCTAATCGTCTCTATTAGACTCACATATTTACCGGGGGAACCGGTAAATACCTCTGCTACAAAAAAGGGTTGTGACAAAAACCGTTCAATTTTTCTTGCTCTTGCCACGATTAAACGATCGTCTTCTGATAATTCGTCTAATCCAAGAATAGCTATAATATCTTGAAGTTCCTTATAACGTTGCAAAGTTTGTTTAACTCCTTGCGCAGTTTCATAATGTTCTTTGCCTACGATTGAAGGTTGGAGCATAGTTGATGTGGAATCTAGCGGATCTACCGCTGGATAGATGCCCTTGGCAGCTAATCCTCTCGATAGTACAGTAGTAGCATCTAAATGTGCAAATGTTGTAGCAGGAGCGGGATCAGTCAAGTCATCTGCAGGTACATAAACTGCTTGAATGGAGGTTATAGATCCTTCTTTCGTAGAAGTTATTCTCTCTTGTAAAGAACCCATTTCCGTGCTAAGAGTTGGCTGATAACCCACTGCGGAAGGCATTCTGCCTAATAATGCGGATACCTCTGATCCTGCTTGGACAAAACGGAAGATATTGTCAATAAATAGAAGTACATCTTGTTTATTGACATCTCGGAAATATTCAGCCATAGTTAAAGCAGTTAAACCTACTCTCATACGAGCTCCTGGTGGTTCATTCATCTGACCATAAACCAGAGCTACTTTGGATTCGGATATATTTTGTTCATTAATGACTCCCGATTCTTTCATCTCCTTGTAAAGATCATTTCCTTCACGGGTACGTTCTCCCACTCCACCAAACACAGAAACCCCTCCATGAGCCTTAGCAATGTTATTGATTAATTCCATAATCAAGACTGTTTTACCCACTCCAGCTCCCCCGAATAATCCAATTTTTCCCCCACGGCGATAAGGAGCTAAAAGATCCACCACTTTAATGCCTGTTTCAAGGATTGAAAATTTGATATCCAACTGTGTAAAGGCAGGAGCAGATCTATGAATAGGAGATGTTGTGAGAGCATCTACAGGACCTAAGTTATCCACGGGTTCCCCAAGAACATTAAAAATTCTCCCGAGAGTAGTTTCACCAACTGGAACACTAAGTGGCCCTCCTGTATCAATTACTTTCATTCCTCTCATCAAACCGTCTGTAGCACTCATAGCGACAGCTCTCACTTTATTATTTCCTAATAATTGTTGTACCTCACAAGTCACACTTATTGGTTGACCAGTCGTATCGTTATCTTTAACTATCAAAGAATTGTAAATTCTAGGCATACTACCTGGAGGGAAAGATACATCTAGTACTGGGCCGATGATCTGAGCAATACGTCCTGCCTTCTTTTCGACAAGTGCGGAAACCCCAAAAAGAAAAGGATTGGTTCTCATAAATAATAAATAGGATATTGATTCCAATTGCTAATTGTTAGCAAAAAAACCTAAAAAAGCACAAATGCTCTGTAATGAGTTGATCAGTCAATAATCATTTTGGAGTTCTAACTTTTACTTAGTAATCTCTTTCTTTGTAAAGTTCAACTTCGATAATGACCTCAAAATGGATTCATTATCATTATTGAAAAATGGAATGAATTTTTCTTTTTTATTCACGAATTTATTTTATTCAAAACAGAGTAAAACTTATTTGCTCCGATTTATTACTCAATTGGAGCAAATAAGTTTTACCTACTATTGGATTTGAACCAATGACTCTCGCCGTATGAAAGCGATACTCTAACCACTGAGTTAAGTAGGTTCTTTATTGAGTCATACCTAAATTCTAGGCATAATTAAACATTCTAAAAAATATGCCCTTAAGAATGATTAAATCAAATATCATCTTGACAGAAAGTGATCTATTTTATTAGTCTATTTTTAAGACTAAACTGTGAAGGGCTATAGCTCAGCTAGGTAGAGCACCTCGTTTACACGTGCGCCAATGGTTTTCAGAAGAGTTTATTAGTTCATTCGGTTCATAAAATAGATTTTAGTCTTACTCTATGTAATTAGGAGAACAATAGCATGACAAAGATGAAGTTCGTTCTATGATTCGAACTATAGATCTAGTTGATATGGTCAATCTCGGGGGCATTCAATGTCAGACATAATGAGTATAATACGTACGAGGATCTCAAAAAACATTTCTTTTCGCTCTATGAACTTTGAGGTGTATGAAGTCTCATATTCTTATTTTGGGGTGAGAGAGACTCCATTTGGAGAATCTATGTCTAAGCATGACAGACCTACGTCAAGGGAATCTTTTGAAGCACTTTGGGATTGCTTCCGAAAAATGATTCGTTTCAAGCAAACGGAGCCATCTTATTATCTGTTCTGTTCCGGAAAAGAATGGCAGACTAACTTATTTTTCCATCAGTTAATGAAAGAGCCCAATGCAATAAAAATGCATGTTGGGTTCTTGGAACAGTTCAAATCATTTTGGTAATAAGAAATTTGATCTGTTCTACCGAGAAGGTCTACGGTTCGAGCCCGTATAGCCCTATACAATGAGAAAACTCTTCTATGTTTTCTCGCTCATATTGTCCTCATGATCCGATGCTAGTCTTAAATGAAAAAAAGCATCCAATTTATTTGCTATTTAAAGGAACTGACGACTTACACAGAAGATCATTAAAGAAAAAGTAAAGAGGAAATACGAAAATAAAAAAATTTTGGAATTATTCATTATTCATAATAGAATAAATAGTCTTTCGACTGCGATCCAGAGCAGACTCTTATTCTTCAATATCTCTGTTCTAAAGAAGAACAGATCGGACATCGTGTCGAACTAAATATTATTTTGTTTATGAAAGATTTTCTATATTCCACGGGTGGATAATTGGTTCTAATCGAACTCGGTTGTCTTTTTAATTTGTTAGCACATCTCACATCGTTAGAAATAACGACCCTGAAAGCTCCCTTATTTCAATAGATAAAATTCCCTTACATCAAACCATATTAACACGTTACAACACGAACTAACGTGAAGTCTGCCGAATTGCACGGGTTCGAACCATTTCCTAATTTTTTTTTATTCAATACAAAATATTCTTTTATTCATTTCCGTGTTAAGTCACAGACGAAACATTGAATTAATGTACAAAAATGATAATGAATCATTCGGGAGGGGAGAGAAGCGATTTAATAAATGGACAATACAACAAATAAAAGAATTTGATTTATTGAAACAAAAAAGGAATCATCTATTTATGTTTCTATTTTCTGAATATGATACTTTTTGGATATATTTATCCATATCCAGTCTTATTCCACTTCTGGCATTCTCAATTTCAAGAAGTTTGGCTCCAATAAATAAAGGACCGGAGAAAGCCACTAGTTACGAATCAGGTATAGAACCAATGGGAGATACTTGGATCCAATTTAGAATTCGCTATTATATGTTTGCTTTAGTTTTCGTTGTTTTTGATGTGGAAACAGTCTTTCTCTATCCGTGGGCTATGAGTTTTGATATTTTGGGGCTATTTACATTTATAGAAGCTTTTATTTTCGTGATCATCTTAATTGTTGGTTTAGTTTATGCATGGAGAAAAGGAGCATTGGAATGGTCTTAACCCCCAAATTTTGGAATGATAAAAGACGAGTAGAAAATTATCTCAATCTAAAGCCGGCGATAAATCCTATAGAATCATCTTTACTTCATCAAGCAACTCCAAATTCAGTGATTTCCACTACTCTAAACGATCTGTCCAATTGGGCGAGACTTTCTAGTCTATGGCCGCTCCTTTATGGTACTAGTTGTTGTTTTATCGAATTTGCTTCATTAATAGGTTCGCGATTCGACTTTGATCGTTACGGTTTGGTGCCAAGATCCAGTCCTAGGCAAGCCGACTTACTTATAACAGCCGGAACTGTGACCATGAAAATGGCTCCTTCTTTAGTGAGATTATATCAACAAATGCCGGAACCAAAATATGTAATTGCTATGGGAGCCTGTACTATTACAGGAGGAATGTTTAGTACAGATTCTTATAGTACCGTTCGCGGAGTAGATAAGTTAATTCCTGTGGATATCTATTTGCCGGGTTGTCCTCCTAAACCAGAAGCTATTATAGATGCTATAATAAAACTTCGTGAAAAAATAGCTCAAGAAATATCTGAAGATAGATATGAGTTTCAACAAAGAAAGAGGTATTTCAGTAGAAAGCATAGGTTTCATATTGGGTCCAGTATTATTATTGAAAATAAGGGGGATAAGTTTTTTCATCAATCTTATGAATCTCGTAAATCAACTTATAGAGATCACTCCCAAAACATCTGAATCGATTTCAGAGATATCATACCCTTTGAAACATTTGAAAATACGAGAGTTTGCTGGCGAATGAATAATCGTGAGTAAAAAGTAACGAGCAGGAAATAAATTTTGAAAATTCCATGAAAAATGTCAAATCCTTATACAGATACTTTGACAATAAATAGTAATCAAATGCAAGGTCGGTTATCTGCTTGGCTAGCCAAGCATAAGTTGGCTCATAGACCTTTGGGTTTTGATTACCAAGGCACAGAAACATTACAAATCAAATCTGAAGATTGGGTCTCTGTAGCCGTTGCTTTATATGTTTATGGTTTTAATTATCTCCGTTCTCAATGCGCTTATGATGTAGCACCAGGAGGTTCCTTAGCTAGTGTATATCATCTTACGAGAATAAACGATAATGCAGATGAACCCGAAGAAGTGTGTATAAAAGTATTTGTCCCAAGGGAAGATCCCAGAATCCCGTCTGTTCTATGTATTTGGAAAGGTGCTAATTTCCAGGAACGGGAATCTTATGATATGTTGGGAATATTTTATGAAAGTCATCCATATCTAAAACGTATATTGATGCCAGAAAGTTGGATTGGGTGGCCTTTGCGCAAAGACTATATTGCACCTGATTTTTATGAAATACAAGATTCTCATTGAGTGCAAAAAAAAAGAATGAAGCATACTTTTTTGAAAAAGAGTTTATCCACATAAACATAGATCTATATGTATTGATCTATGTATATCCCATCTAAATAGATTAAAACATTAAAAAAGATAAATAGTAATATAATGTATATTATATATATTCTAAAACAAGAAAATTTCTCAATATCAATTCTATTCTATTAATTAATAAAAATAGAGTTTTGATATCAATTTTTCTAATCTCGTGCTTTATACGTACCTCTACACTACATTTGTCTAAGTTTATCTAAAAAAAGGAAAATAAAGAATGTTAGAGAAATGACTTTAATACAAAAGTCATAAGTCATATTAATAACGGGAGATTTGAAATCATTATAGAAGTCATTTCAAATCTCCCGTTATTCTAATAATAAGAATTAAAATCAAATTAGATGGATTTCATTATCTTCAATTTCAACTTATTCTTTTCTGACCAAAGTGGTTCGGCCCAAGTCTTCTAAATTTTTCTGACGACGTAGAGGTCGGGTAACCAATTCAAGTACATCTCTTGCATTGGCAAACCCATGAATCTGGGCAAAAGTAAATTCAACTGACCATTTAGTACTAATTCCTCTTGCTTCTAGCGGGTTAGCATGAGCCATTCCCGTGATAGCTAAATCGGGTTGTAATTCGCGTATACGTCGTATTTGATTCGAATTATCCGGTTTCTCCACAATTCGTGGTATTGGTACACACATCTTTATACATGTATCTTGTAAAAGTGATAATTCAGCAGTTTGATATCGTCTATCCATATATGGAATGCCAATTTCATGAACAATCATTCCACATCTGATTAAGAATCTTGCTAGAGATATTTCTAGCAGATTATCTCCCATGAAAAAGACAGATTTACCGTGTACCAAATCAAGATAATCTTTTAAACTTTCCCATATTCGTTCCTCCCTTTCCTCCAAACCTTGGGGTTCAACACCAAATACAGGACAAATCTTTTCAATCCAAGCACGCGTTCCGTCTGGACCAATAGGAAAAGGAGCTGCAACTAATTGACATTTTTCGCGTCTTATCAAAGTTGTCGCTGTCCGACTCAAAAATGGGTGAACACCACAAACATAAACTCCGTCACCCAATGATGGAAGATCGGTATATCTTTGAGCAGGTAACCAACCTGATACCTTGATGGATTGACGTTTTAATTCTAGATTGAGTTGAGAAGCGACGTTGGACGGCAAAGATCCAAAAAGAACTAAGGAAGGGTGATTTGCATATTCAACCAATTCCTCTTTTTTTCTAGAATGAAAAGTCAAAAAATGTTGTATAGTTTGTTTTCGTTCACGAACGGAGAATTCCGGTTCTGGACAACGATGTGCCATGGCAGCTAACACAGTATCTTCTCCTTGAGTAAAGGCATAATCGAGTCCATTCGCTCTTGCCACTAGAATTGGGATTCCAATTTCCCATTCTAGTTTGGGTGCCATACCTTCCAAATCCATTTTGATTATCTCTGTAGTACAAGTACCTATCCATATAATCACGCTAGGGTCTCTATCTTTTCTTATTCGAATACAGAGTTTTTTTAATCCTTCATAATCATTCAATTGAGCCGAGATATCTCCTTCTTCCAATTCTGCCATTGCATAGCGAGGTTCTGCAAAAATCATCACTCCAAGTGCATTTTGCAGAAAATAACCGCATGTCTTTGTACCCACAACTAAAAAGAAACTATCTTCAATTTTTTGATATAACCAAGATACACAGCTAATTGGACAAAAAGTATGATAATTACCTGTCTCACATTCGACAATGAGAGTTTCATCAATTTTCACTGACATAAATGATTATAACTATGTGGATTAAATCGTCGTAAACCCAAGTAAATTTTCCTTATTATTTTGATGTTTCCCCTCATCAATAGGATTGAGATAAAGGTCAGAGAGTAGATTGAATAATTCCCGATCTGGAATCTCCTTTGGCACAATACCTTCTGGTTGGGACAATATTTGATCCGCTATGTTTAAATAATATTCACATACATAGTTAAGAGATGGTTCGGATCCAACCATTTCAAATAAGGTTTTCCCCTTTACCCTCGAAATTCGAATATCTTCAATAAGAGGTAACACTTCTATTACGGGCATTGGACAGGCTTCTACATATTTATTGATAAGATCTCTTTTAGATGTGCGATTTCCAACCAAACCTGCTAATCGGAGTGGATGTGTACGAGCTTTTTCCCTTATAGAAGCAGTAATACGATTAGCTGCAAATAATGCATCAAATCCATTATCTGTAATAATGAGACAGTAATCTGCATAGTTCAACGGAGCAGCAAAACCTCCGCAAACCACGTCACCCAATACATCAAATAAGATTATATCATATTCGTAAAATGCATTTAATTCTTTTAACAATTTCACAGTCTCTCCTACCACATATCCCCCGCATCCAGCACCTGCAGGCGGCCCCCCAGCTTCCACACAATCTACCCCTCCATAACCTTTATGAATGACATCTTCGGACCAAATATCCTCATAATGATAATCTTTGGACTGCAAAGTATCTATAATTGTAGGTATCAAAAATCCTGTAAGAGTAAAAGTACTATCATGTTTGGGATCACATCCAATCTGTAACACTTTTTCACCACGTCTAGCTAGGGCAATTGAAATATTACAACTAGTGGTTGATTTACCGATTCCGCCTTTTCCATAAACTGCTATTTTCATCTTTTGATATCCTTTTCTTTATTTTTTATCTTCCGAACTTGTTATTCGTTTGATCTAATTTTGAGTTGAACTTTGCCTTATTTGATATGACAACAGTAAATAAATTCTAGTATGTTACATTACATTCTTTGTAACATTGTTTGTTTTTTTTAGCTCCCTCACCCTCATTTTATCCTGAGTAAATGGAGGAAGCCAAGCAAAGAATCCTTCATTTCCACAATAAATGTCAATTTTTTCATTAATTTGAAACGGGAACTCCCCGCTAATTAAGACTTATTTCTCTCTATTCAATATAATATAATAGAATAATTTACTGCATGACAAATGAGAAGAGGATAAGATAGGTTTGGGATTCGATTTGGGCCTGCAAATGAATGCTTTTGTTATGTTATATATGATGTTAAATGTGTCGTGTATCATTATTTCAATTTATTCATTGAAATAACCATAAGAAATAGTTGTTTTGGAAAGATCCCAATCTTACCGTCGATTCAGCTTTTTTTTTTTACAAAAAAATAAAATATCTATATTTTATTCTTCTATGTTGTTATATTTATGTAACAACATATATACACAAATTATATCGTCAACCACTCATCATTTGATTCATTATAGAAAATCACAATGAATTGAATCCGGTCGATTTTTTTTTTACCGGGCGAACGACGGGGATCGAACCCGCGCGTGGTGGATTCACAATCCACTGCCTTGGAACCACTTGGCTACGTCCGCCCCAAACTAATTGGCAGTCTCTGTCTACGGTCATTCCATTTCAAGAATGAATGGTTCTAAGCTCCGAAAACCAACTAATAATGAAACGATTCTATTATTTAGTTTCGTTATTAATTTGTTGCACTTGCAATGCAACTCTCACACAAGTTAGTGATTTTTTTTTTTTTAGAAAATTACAAATAGTTTTGTTTTGGGTATTCAAAAAAAAGATCTGAGCCAATACTCGATACTAATTAAGAATTAGTATTATGTATCCATGGCTGAATGGTAAAAGCACCCAACTCATAATTGGGAAGTCGCGGGTTCAATTCCTGCTGGATGCATAATAAACAGTTATTGTGCTCTGTTCGCAATAACTATCACTTTTAAGAAAAATTAGACGGAAAAAGCAGTACCAAATTGGTACTGCTTTTTTAGGATTGAAATACACTAACAATCCATCTTGAATAATTAGCCGTTTATAGAATTAGCTTCAACAGCAGCTAGATCCAGAGGGAAGTTGTGAGCATTACGCTCGTGCATAACTTCCATACCAAGGTTAGCACGATTAATGATATCGGCCCAAGTGTTAATTACACGGCCTTGACTGTCAACAACAGATTGGTTGAAATTGAATCCATTTAAGTTAAAAGCCATAGTGCTGATGCCTAAAGCAGTAAACCAGATACCTACTACTGGCCAAGCAGCTAAAAAGAAATGGAGAGAACGGGAGTTGTTGAAACTAGCATATTGGAAGATCAATCGGCCGAAATAACCGTGAGCAGCTACAATATTGTAGGTTTCTTCTTCCTGACCAAATTTGTAACCTGCATTAGCAGACTCATTTTCGGTAGTTTCCCTGATCAAACTCGAGGTTACCAAGGAACCATGCATAGCACTAAATAGAGAGCCGCCGAATACGCCAGCTACACCTAACATGTGAAATGGATGCATAAGAATATTGTGTTCAGCTTGGAATACAATCATGAAATTGAAAGTACCAGAGATTCCTAGAGGCATACCATCAGAGAAGCTTCCTTGACCAATAGGGTAAATCAAGAAAACAGCAGTAGCTGCTGCTACTGGAGCTGAATATGCAACAGCAATCCAAGGGCGCATACCTAGACGGAAGCTAAGCTCCCACTCACGACCCATATAGCAAGCTACACCAAGTAGAAAGTGTAGAACGATTAGCTCATAAGGACCACCGTTGTATAGCCATTCATCAACAGAAGCTGCTTCCCAGATGGGATAGAAATGCAGACCGATGGCTGCAGAGGTAGGAATAATAGCACCGGAAATAATATTGTTTCCATAAAGAAGAGAACCGGAAACAGGTTCACGAATACCATCAATATCTACTGGAGGAGCTGCAATGAAAGCGATAATGAATACAGAGGTTGCAGTCAATAGGGTAGGAATCATCAAGACACCAAACCATCCAATGTAAAGACGGTTTTCAGTGCTAGTGATCCAATCGCAAAAACGATTCCATAGGCTTGCGCTTTCGCGTCTTTCTAGAATTGCGGTCATGGTTATAACTTGGTTTATTTAATCATTAGAAGCTCCCAAGCATACACATAAGGCTTGTTATTCAACAGTATAATATGAGTCATATCTGTATGTCAACCAACATTTTGACATGGCTATAAATATTCATAAAATTCATAGTATCCTCTTCCTTCCATAAACTATATGCACATATATTGAAATAGACTAGTATCCGTAGATATTAATACCTATGGTATTAATGCGCTCTATTGGCATTCCTTCTTTGTTTATGATTCAAGGTTTTATGATTCAAGGTAATCAATATTCTTATGACCTTGAAATTAAATGTGATTAGACAAAACTCTTTCGATGGGTAAGAAAGAGTTTTTCATTTCTTAAGGATGAGAATAGTAGGATGCTACCTATCTTGCTTGTTAAGAGCAATGGATAACATTGAATTGCATTGGATCTGCAATAAGTAGACAAAATACTTTTAGGTGCTAGATTCTGGTACTCTGGGTTGCCCGGGACTTGAACCCGGAGCTCATCGGATGGAGTGGATTATCCGCTCTTTTTAATAGGAGCAAGAAATCTCTCCCCAAACCGTGCTTGCAATTTTCATTGCACACGGCTTTCTCCATGTAGTGATTTGATCCATCATTTGGTTGGATTTCCGGTTGGAAAAGATCTATAGCATCATAAATTGATCCTGGCAATTGCTCAATAAGCATTTCATTGGTCAAAATCAGTTTTCTTATTCTGCATCTTTTGCCAGAAATTAGCCAGGGGGTTTATCTCGCTAATTTCTGAATTCCAAATTCGTTCTCTCTGTGAACGAGTTTTTGAAAAGGACGAAGAAATGGATTCTCTTTCTTTTGAAAATGATTTTGTAAAGAGTTCCGAACCTAATTGTTCTCGAACTACACGTATAGTACTTTTATGTTTACAGGCCAAAGTTTTAGCACATGAAATTAAAAGTATATACTTTATATGATATAAACCATCTTGATTGATGGATCCACTGTAGTAATCAAAAAGATTTCTCCAAATTCGATCGAATCGATCGAGAATATCATCATCTGATAGACTGGTCCAAGACAATTTACTAATTGGCCACCCTGAGATGTCACAAAACTTTTCTTTAGCTAAAGAAAAAAGAATTGGTTTAATCGGAGCTGTTGAGTTTAATTCATTGGTAATAAGATCGGTAATGAATAAATCATCTAGCATTTTGGCTCTAACCACGAGAGGTCTCATTTTAACATGCATAAAAAAACCTAAAAAAGAAAAAGAAATCTTGGATAATTCAAGACTGCATATCCTATACGGTTGAAACCAAAGATGAAAATAGTATTGCCAAAAATGAAACAGATGATATCTACATTTTTTCACTTGAAGATGCGTACCCTTTAGAGCTATAAGGGATCTTTCTCCATATCTCACATAATGGATGAAAGAATTCTTCAACAACCAGATCTTTTTTGTTGAAATTTTTTGAGGAGGAAATAGAACAATATCTTTGATCTTTTTCTCAAAATGAGTTCGATCCGGAAAAGATTCATATAACAATGATTGTGAATTAAAAAATCGTTTAATAAGAGGAATTAAAAACGATTCGCATTCATACACATAAAAATTCCAAAGGAACAGGGAGAACGTATTTTCTCCCTGTGTAATCAGAGATTTCTGCAAATTTTCTCGACTAAAACTACATTCATGGAGAATCCATCGTAATAAATGCAAAGAAGGAGTATCTAGGATCCAGCGACGAAAAAGTCGAACCAAAATTTCCGGATGAATTGAGTAGGGCACTCGTATATCTGATATATAATTGGAATGTGATAATTTATCCTCCATAAAAGGAAATATGCAATGGATGGATCGGAGACTATTCCATCCATCCATTCCTTTTATGAAATGTTTTGATCGCATTGCGAACGAAACTTCCAAGACAATTGGAAACCCTTTTAGTATCGATTTAAAAGAATTCTTATTGTATTCAATGAATTTATTTGAATCGGGATTCCCGAATAAACTAATTGAATTATTCTGTTTACGTATTCGACGTATTGAACGTTTTACAGTCAGGAAACTCAAAAAATGAGAAACTAAAATTTCCGTCGGTTCCTCGGAACCAGATCTATCTAAATGATGATCATGAGCAATTGCGTAAAGATCTTCCTGAAAAAAAAGCGGATATAAAAAGAATTGTTGCCAAGATCGATGTTTATTTGAATTTCTTTGGAAGTCATCCATTTTTTAAACCCCCGGACCCAAGAATAACCTGTTGGATTATTAAAGATAATACATGGTGCGATCTAGTTGGAACATAATAGAAAATGTCTATCAGATAGATAGTTTTCTTCGCATAGATCTTCATTCGTCATGAGGAAGAATGAAAATTTCTTATTTTGGCAGTCCGATCGCTCTCCTGACTCATGGAATAGAATTAACATGGTCAGTACACTATTTCTCTTACACATTTGTTTTCGAGTACTTAGGACTCATGGTGAATGTAGAAAACCCTAATTTACTACAGGGAAAAACTTCCTTTATCGGTTACTAAAAGGCTTTTAACTTCCGATTAGTAAAGGGAATTCCTCGTTGAAATGAGGAACAGAAGCTCGTTCTTCTGGTTTTACTTATGATTCAAGCCATCCAGCTTTATCCATTGACTCACTTGACTTAATCACTCGGACTCTCGAATTTATTTGATCTTATTTCAAAATCAATTCATTTGTTCAAATTCAATTGTATACACATTTCAATAATTTGTATACATTATTATTTGTATATGCATTGAATTCCTTGATCCGCCGCTTCTGATCAAAAAAGAAAGTCGAGATTCTTAGAACGACATGCTGCTTTTTCCATTTTTTTTTTCAGGATCAGTCGTAGTCTTACCAATTTTACCGATGGTATAGACGAATTGAATAGTTCATCCAAACATGTAAAAGACCATAGTCGCACTTAAAAGCCGAGTACTCTACCATTGAGTTAGCAACCCTTATTTGTATAGATACAGTCGAAGTAGAGCAGTTACTTGATTCAATCGATCAGAAATAGAACCTTTACAACAAATCATGAAGGATATTAATAATCGAATCGAACTTTACCATTTCTTAATCAAATCAAGTGATCTTTCCGGATCAGATTATTTCTGATCCGTTGAACGAATTCACCATAAAAAAAAAGAAATAGCGGATTTATTATATCCAAAAAATATGCTATTGTCAATCCCGAAATGTTGGGAAGGATTGTTGGATTGACATTATATTGAAAAATGATTAGAAATAGAAAGAAAAGATCGTTAGAAATGGCAGTAAAGTAAAAAAAAAAGTACAAATTTCTTTTTTTATTGAATGAATAAAAAACGATAACAATTGTTTATCATTTTTTATTCATTCAGTTCGTTCTCGCAATTCTAATAATCTTTTTCATTTCTTCTTCTTCTTCTTCTCTTGAAGAACCGCTTCACAAAAATCCTTATGTGCTTCCCTATAAAAGATCGCAGAGGAATAAAATAAATGAAGTGAAGATAGAATAAAACAAATATAAATGGATAATAATAAGACAACCATGATACAAAATTTATATAATAACTAAATTTTATATGATCTAAAGCTAAACGTAGACGCATTATTTAGAATACCCCCTTCTTAATAAATAAAAATAAAAAAATTGAAAACGCGTTTAAAACGAGAAATTTTTGCAGAAAAATACCATGACAGAATTTCTGTAAATTGAGTTACTAATTTGATAAATTATACAATAGCACTATAAAAAAAACTCGTTTGATTCTTATTGATTGAACCCAATTCCTGAAGAGCTCTTCCCTTCGAGACTTAACGTCAAATTCGATAGGTAGCTCATTGATTTAATTTCCATTAACCCTAGATTCTGCTCCTAGCTTAAAAAAAAAGTTGATACCAAGCTCCTATATCTTTTTTAAGTATCTTCGAGTCAAAATGGCGGATGTCATAATCCACAGAACTAATCATGTCGTTTAAGTAACACGTTGCTTTTTACCACATCGGTTTAAGACAAATTTTTATCATACAGATAGATCTCTTATCCGATCCTAAAATTGATATGTAATTATGAATAGTCATTCACTCAATTTCTAGAATACATTTTTGAAAATTAATTGGTTTAGTTGGCTAGGTATTCGATGCTTCTTTAGCTGCGTACATTACTTCGACAGTAATGGTTTCAATCCCCTTTTGTCGTGCAAATTTTTCAGTATTTCTTTCCACCTTTTCTCTGGCAAAACGAGGAATTTTACTTAATTCTATTCGACTTTCAGGATTCCAAATTAGGCCTATATCTGTAGATATAGATTTGGATATTATTTCTTTAGTATCATGACCACCAAAAATATCTAGAAGATGGTCCTCCATACCCAGAGCAAATGAGTTATAAATTAAATCAGCTATTTGATTAGTACCTTCGTAACCTAAAAAAGGTCGGTATCCCAAAGGAAAGTTTTGTATATGAACTGGTGCAGAAATAACTCCACACGGAATATCAAGACGTTTACCAATATGACGTTCCATTTGAGTACCAAATATTGCAGATGGTTCCATGTGAGCGATCATATCTCCTACCTCAGCATGATCATCTGTGATCAGTATTTCATCGCAGAAACCTTGAATTTGCTCTTTGAACCATTCCGCATCGTGTTTGCAATAAGTACCTGCACAACTGACACGAATCCCCATTTCTCGAACAAGTATCTTAGTGATTGAAGCAGCATGAGTTGTATCACCAAAAACAACTGTTTCTTTACCCGTCAAATTCTGACAATCAATAGATCTTGAAAACCAAGCAGCTTGGGAAACAAATCGAGTTTGTCCGTCGATATAAGGTTCATAATCCACTCTTTTATTCGATGAACTAAGAGTCAACGTATTCACATTTTTTTGAATCTGGCGGATCCACTCCGCCATATCTACAGCTCCCATGGGAGCTATAGATATGTAAGGCATCCCATATTCTTTATTTAAATATACCGCTGTCATTAAGCCTACTTCACGATAAGGAATTAAATTGAACCAAGCTTTTGGTAAATTTTTAAGATCTTCTACAGATCCTCCTTCAGGAATTATTTGATTAATTTCAATATCCAGATCTCGTAATAAACGTCTTAATTCACGACAATCGTGTTGATTATGAAAACCCAATGTAAAAATTCCAATTATATTGACAGAAGGCGCATCAGTTAGAAATTGATCCCATTTTTCTTGTCTATGACATCTATCTAAATAATATCGAACCACCTGTTCTAAAGTTCTATCCGCTGCTTGAATTTCATTTACTTGATAATGATCAACATCTGCAAAAATGACGTCGGAATCAGAAATTATGGATGCTCTATTCACAAAGTTCTGTAAATCTTCTTGCAAAATACTAGAAGTACATGTAGGTGTCAATATAATAAGATCAGGGTGTTCCTCTTTATCTTTCCGGAGAATATTATCTACAACTCTTTCTTGAGATCCACGTGCTAGTACGTGACGATCTACTATGCTAGCAGTTGCGGCAGTAAAATCTCTTTCACGTTCTAACATAGAACGCATTACATTAAAATAATCATCTCCTAGAGGAGCGTGCATAATGGCATGCACATTTTTGAAAGAACTAGCTACTCGTAAGGTTCCAATATGAGCAGGACCAGCATACATCCAATAGGCTAATTTCACTTTATCTCTATCTCAATTTAATCTGTATTCCAATCCTACACCGCAAAAATATCCCTTTCTCTATTTAGAATCTTATCGAAATCATATTTCCCTTCTATAAGTCTTTTTTCAATTCAATAATACTGTTCCACCTGGGACGGAAGGATTCGAACCTTCGAAATAACAGGACCAAAACCTGCTGCCTTACCGCTTGGCCACGCCCCATTATTGTTTTATAATAATCCATTAAGATAAATTGATGCAATGTTTCATTTGAGTCTGAATTGCATTATTATATTATAATTCGATTCGCTATAATTTATTATAATTCGATTCGCTATAATTCTAGCGATTTCGAAGAGATCTTTTCAGCCAATAAGCATGTGATACTGCATGCATATGAGCCTGCTTAGCTCAGAGGTGAGAGCGTCGCACTTGTAATGCGATGGTCATCGGTTCGATCCCGATAGCTGGCTCGTTCTTATTCTTTCCACTTCTTACCATTATCAACCATAGATCGTTAAAATCTATGAAATAAGGAAAAGACTCTTACTTTTCGTATCGTCGGTCCGCCGGGTCTGTCGTGGCATGATTCGTTTCAACTAGAAACGCAATGATTGAAACATATCTTTTTTTTCTCTCTACAATATTTTGATTTTCAAATTGAAGAGAATTTGTTTCTCTCTCCGTATAGAAAATCATTCCAATATTCGTGCTGTTTATATTATTCTTCTTTCCAACATTAATTTATGTCATTTCTTGAAATAAGGAGTTTTTTATGTCCCGTTATCGCGGACCTCGTTTAAAAATAATAAATCGTCTCAAAACTTTACCAGGACTAAGTAAGAAAACACCCAACAGAATTCAAAAGCCTATAAAAAAAAAACATTCTAAACCTCTTAAATCTTCTAAATATCCTGTACGTCTAAAAGAAAAACAAAGATTACGTTTTCATTATGGACTTCCAGAGCGCCAATTACTTCAATATGTTCGTATTGCTAGAAGAGCCAAGGGATCAACAGGTCAGGTTCTATTACAATTACTGGAAATGCGCTTGGATAATATCCTTTTTCGATTGGGTATGGCGCTTACTATTCCTGAAGCCAGACAATTAGTCAACCATAGGCATATCCTGGTCAATGGTCGTATAGTAGATATACCAAGTTACCGTTGCAAACCCCAAGATTTAATTTCTATAAAAGAGAAACAAGGATTGAGAAATAGAATGAAGAAAAATATAGAGATTTTTCAAAAGGATAAAATGAGGGTGCCCCCCCATTTAAATCGGATTAAACAAAAGTCACAGTATAGTGGATTAGTAAAAAAAAGAATAGATAATAAGCGTATCGGTTTGAAGATTAATGAATTATTGGTCGTAGAATACTATTCCCGTCGAGTTTAAATTATTCCCAATTTAAAGGGAATGAAAAGAAAGGATTTCTGCACATTTGTTCCTCTGTATGTTACATGACAATGTCATTGAATAAATATTTCTTTTTTTCAATATTTTTTTCTCTACCCCGAAATGGAAGGAGATTGTGGGAAAATGAAACCATCCTATCGGGTTTAGATTAATGATAAAACGATGCAAAAAAGAATACAAATATACGGAAAGAGAGGGATTCGAACCCCCGGTAAACAGAAGCCTACATAGCAGTTCCAATGCTACGCCTTGAACCGCTCAGCCATCTTTCCTACACCTTTAATTTGTCGACAAAATGAAAACAACAAGTTTTTTTTCTAATTCATGCCCAAAAATGAGATAACTGACTTTTGCATAAGTCAAGTCTTTTTGAATAAAGACAGACAGAAGAGTATTTACCCAAAGTTGCTTTTCTTCTTATTTCAAGATATTTTCTTTCATCAATCTAATATTATTCTTTTAGAATATTAGGATTTTTATTGCCCGATCCAATTGTGAAATTAAGCCAGATCTATTGATAGATTCTATAATTATTATAGAATAATTTCCTATAATTAGTGAAAATAATTCTTCGATCGGTAAGTCAATTAATGGTACAAATTGCATCATAATGACACAAATTCTATCATAATTATATGCTCAATAGATTCTATACTTATAGAATAAGTATGCACAAACACAATCAATCATCATTTTTTCATTTTATGCCAATTTGCCGTTTACTTACTCGTTTGATCGTTGGGGTCGTGAGCAACCGAGCGCAAAACAGAAACATTTTCTCAAATTTTTTTTATTGATTGCTATCAATTTAATCCACTCTTTCAAATATTCCCAATTTTTCTTTATTCAGTTTACATATTTGCGATCGTAAGGAAATTTATTATGCTATTGTGCATTGGCAAATAATTTTGTTCATGGAATCATTTCCGTATGGGGAATGAAATAAATTATCAAATTGATAAATTGACTATGCCTAGATCTCAGAGAAATGACAATTTTATCGACAAGACTTTCACAATTGTAGCGGATATATTATTGCGGATAATCCCAATGGCTTCAGGGGAGAAAAAGGCATTTACCTATTACAGAGATGGTGTGATTTGATTTTTTTTCTTTCTACTTTTTTTGAGATTCTATTTATTAAAAGTAAAAACTGACGTTTAGTGAAGGTGAGTTTTAGAAATAGAACAATTCTTTCTGTCGTGTATCCCCGATTTACGCAGCCTTAGATGCTTTGATCTTCTGAGATTCTAGTATTAAGCGAAAGGTTATATCTATTACATAGATGTTAATGGTCAAATCTATATGATAGGTGTGCATAAGGGAAAAAGCACTACGCGTTAAAATCGACAACACAAATGCTTCGTTATAATAAAGAAATAAGACTATATAATACATTTTTTTATTTTTATTAAGGGCTAGTTAGAATGGTTGAGGCAACAAACATCCATCTCGTTTGTATTTCGGATACCGCTAGAACCATCGGAGACTGTTGGAGTGAATAATTCCCGTAAAATACAATGCGTTAAGGACAAAGAAATTGTTAGAGGTTATGTTTGTAGTGTTAAGCTAAAATACTTTATTATTTAGAATATAATCTTTATTATTTAGAATATAATCTTTATTATTTAGAATATAATAATAAAAAAATCTTTGCAAGAAGGATAGCTAGAGATTCATTGGAAATACACTAGTTCCTGCTAATTCATAATCATAAGGAAAATCTTTTTTCGTGTCAATTGATTACTTTCCTTATTCTGTATTAAAAAAGGAGGAGCCGTATGAGGTGAAATTTTCATGTACGGTTTTGAAGCGGAGATCATTTCAATTGAATGAACGACCGTAACGAATGTCAGCTCAATCGGAAGGGGAATATGCGGAAGCTTTACAAAATTATTATGAAGCCATGCGACCGGAAATTGACCCCTATGACCGAAGTTATATATTGTATAATATAGGTCTTATCCACACAAGTAATGGGGAACATACTAAGGCTTTAGAATATTATTTTCAGGCATTAGAACGAAACCCGTCTTTACCACAAGCTCTTAATAACACGGCCTTGATCTGTCATTACGTGCGGCTATCTGTACTATAGAATGAATTCGTTTAGTACGGAAAAGAAAAGAGGCTTTCTACATATGCACCGTCCAAAACAACGGTTTTCTATCAGCTGTAGTCAAAAGAATACCCCTCATAGGAGCCCAAATATGAATGGGTAAATAGAGCCTGGATAGTCCATGGATAAAATAAAATCAATTCAATTGATGGAGAAAGCACCATAAAGATCAATTATTGAAAGTTCGGGCTGATACGATCAAATCTGCTCATGGGCAAAAATAAGGAATCTATTTATGTAGTAGAGTTGATTTACTAGGTTATTGAGCAGCGGTGTAGCATCAGATCCTAAAGACGTGAAGTAATACTTTCCTGGTAGGAAAGTATTACTTCAAAAATTTCTATATAGAGATAGTTACCTCTTAAAAAGATTTTTATCTCGATAATCTGAAGTAGACCTTTTTATTTCTAATACTTCATCTTTTTACGGTGGGAGAAAAGAGAAAACTTAATCATTTATCGAAAGTGAAGTTTGAAACTCATGTCATTGACCCATTCTGTTCTTTCGATTAAGCTGAACGTATTTACCTACCCTATTTTGGAAGTTTGGGTACAAGGACTAAAGAATAGTTAATTGAGCCGTATGAGGTAGGAAACTCTCAAGTACGGTTCTAAGGGAAGAAAACTTTTAGAAGTTACTCTATCCCGACCGAGGAGAACAGGCCATTCAACAGGGAGATCCTGAAATTGCGGAAGCTTGGTTTAATCAAGCTGCTGAATATTGGAAGCAAGCTATAGCACTTGCTCCAAGCAATTATATCGAAGCACAAAATCGGTTAAAGATTACAGGACGTTTTCGAGAATGAAAATCTCCCGATTCCTATAGTTAAGATGATGAAATTTATCATGCTATTCGAACGAATTAGCTTCTCTTATTGCATAATCATTATGAAAATGAAAAAATAGAAAATAGAACAAAGAATACAATCTATGGATTGTTCAAAAAATCTTTTTAATATGAGTATTTATCGTGCATAAATAGAATTTATGAAAGATTCATCAATTCAAAGTTCTTTTGAATCATAAAAGTGATCTATAAATATGGGTCCAGAGATATGCATAAATAAATCTGGATATGAAAATAATGATTGTATCATATTTACATATCTTACCATATCTTACCACTGGGCGAGAAAGTTTTATATCTCGTAACGGTCCATTAAGCACCTATCGGATATGTCATAATAAATTTGAAGATCTGCCTCAAATCGACTTCCGTATCATAGTCGCTCCAGTTCTAAACTGGGAAATAAAGAGAGGGACGAGTTTAGAATATAGAGTCATTTTTTCTTTTTTTTTTTGAAATTCGGCGGGTTTTTTCTCATGTCTCGTCTGGAAAGAGGAGAACTCAATGACCATTCGTTCACCGGAAGAAGTAAAGATCATAGTGGAGAGGGATCCTGTTAAAACCTCATTTGAAAAATGGGCTAAACCTGGTCATTTCTCAAAGACACTAGCTAAGGGACCCAATACTACCACCTGGATCTGGAACCTACATGCTGATGCTCATGATTTTGATAGCCATACCAATGATTTGGAAGAGATCTCTCGCAAAGTATTTAGTGCTCATTTTGGTCAATTAGCCATCATATTTATTTGGCTAAGTGGGATGTACTTTCACGGTGCTCGTTTCTCCAATTATGAAGCATGGTTAGGCGATCCTACTCACATTAAACCCAGTGCTCAGGTAGTTTGGCCGATAGTAGGCCAAGAAATTTTGAATGGAGATGTGGGTGGAGGTTTTCGAGGAATACAAATCACCTCTGGGTTCTTCCAAATTTGGCGAGCATCCGGAATAACTAGTGAATTGCAACTTTACTGCACCGCAATTGGTGCATTGATTTTTGCAGCGTTAATGCTTTTTGCTGGTTGGTTCCATTATCACAAAGCTGCTCCAAAATTGGCTTGGTTTCAAGATGTAGAATCCATGTTGAACCACCATTTAGCAGGGTTACTAGGACTTGGCTCTCTATCTTGGGCAGGACACCAAATACACGTTTCTTTACCTATTAATCAACTCTTAGATGCTGGAGTGGACCCTAAAGAGATACCGCTCCCTCATGAATTTATTTTAAATCGTGAGCTTTTAGCTCAACTTTATCCCAGTTTCGCTGAGGGATTGACCCCATTTTTCACTCTGAATTGGTCGAAATATTCAGAATTTTTGACTTTTCGTGGAGGACTCAACCCAGTAACGGGGGGTCTGTGGCTGACCGATACTGCACACCACCATTTGGCTATTGCAGTTCTTTTTCTAATTGCTGGTCATATGTATAAAACCAATTGGGTTATTGGTCATAACCTCAAGGATATTTTGGAGGCTCATAAAGGTCCATTTACAGGGGAAGGACATAGAGGTCTTTACGAGATCTTAACTACTTCATGGCATGCTCAATTAGCTCTTAACCTAGCTATGTTAGGATCTTTAACTATTGTGGTAGCTCATCATATGTATTCTATGCCTCCCTATCCATATCTAGCTACTGACTATGGTACCCAACTATCTCTGTTCACGCACCATATGTGGATTGGTGGATTTCTCATAGTTGGCGCTGCTGCACATGCAGCTATTTTTATGGTAAGAGACTATGATCCGACTACTCAGTACAACAATCTTTTAGACCGTGTTCTGAGACATCGTGATGCAATTGTATCACACCTCAACTGGGTATGTATTTTCTTAGGTTTCCATAGTTTTGGTCTATATATTCATAATGATACTATGAGTGCTTTAGGACGTTCTAAAGATATGTTTTCAGATACTGCTATCCAATTACAACCTATCTTTGCTCAATGGATACAAAACACTCATGCTTTAGCACCCAGTTTGACAGCTCCTGATGCAACAGCAAGTACCAGCTTAACCTGGGGAGGTGGTGATTTGATAGCAGTAGGTGCCAAAGTGGCCTTGTTGCCTATTCCATTAGGAACTGCGGATTTTCTAGTGCACCATATTCATGCATTTACTATCCATGTGACTGTATTAATATTACTTAAAGGTGTTTTATTTGCTCGCAGTTCTCGTTTAATACCCGATAAAGCGAATCTTGGTTTTCGTTTTCCTTGCGATGGGCCTGGTAGAGGAGGAACATGCCAAGTATCTGCCTGGGATCATGTCTTCTTAGGGTTATTCTGGATGTACAATGCAATTTCGGTAGTAATATTTCATTTTAGTTGGAAAATGCAGTCCGATGTTTGGGGTAGTATAAGTGATCAGGGAGTGGTAACTCATATTACAGGAGGAAACTTTGCGCAGAGTTCCGTTACAATTAACGGGTGGCTCCGTGACTTTCTATGGGCACAAGCTTCTCAAGTAATCCAATCTTACGGTTCTTCATTATCTGCATATGGTCTTTTATTCTTAGGTGCTCATTTCGTTTGGGCCTTTAGTTTAATGTTCCTATTTAGTGGCCGTGGATATTGGCAAGAACTTATTGAATCTATTGTTTGGGCCCATAATAAATTAAAAGTTGCTCCTGCTATCCAGCCAAGAGCCTTGAGTATTGTTCAAGGACGCGCTGTAGGAGTAGCTCATTACCTTCTGGGTGGAATTGTCACAACATGGGCGTTCTTCCTAGCAAGAATTATTGCAGTAGGATAATGGCTAGGAGGATAAAGCATTATGGCATCAAGATTTCCAAAGTTCAGCCAAGGCTTGGCCCAGGACCCAACTACTCGTCGTATTTGGTTTGGTATTGCTACTGCACATGACTTTGAGAGTCATGATGATATTACCGAAGAGCGCCTTTATCAAAAGATTTTTGCTTCTCACTTTGGTCAGTTAGCTATCATTTTTCTGTGGACCTCTGGTAATTTGTTCCACGTAGCTTGGCAAGGCAATTTCGAAGCATGGGTCCACGACCCCTTACATATAAGACCTATTGCTCATGCAATTTGGGATCCTCATTTTGGTCAACCGGCCGTAGAAGCCTTTACCCGAGGAGGTGCTCCCGGTCCAGTCAATATTGCTTATTCCGGTGTTTATCAGTGGTGGTATACAATTGGTTTACGCACTAATGAAGATCTTTATACTGGAGCTCTTTTCTTGCTATTTCTTTCTGCTCTCTTTTTAACAGCGGGTTGGTTGCATCTACAACCTCAATGGAAACCAAGTGTTTCATGGTTTAAAAATGCCGAGTCTCGTCTAAATCATCATTTATCAGGGCTCTTCGGAGTCAGTTCTTTGGCTTGGACGGGGCATTTAGTTCATGTGGCTATTCCTGAATCAAGAGGAGAACACATAAGGTGGGATAATTTTTTAGATATAGTACCACATCCCCAAGGATTGGAACCACTTTTTACAGGTCAGTGGAATCTTTATGCTCAAAATCCTGATTCCAGCAGTCATTTATTTGGTACCGCTAAAGGGGCGGGAACTGCTATTCTAACTCTTCTCGGGGGATTCCATCCACAAACTCAAAGTTTGTGGCTAACTGATATCGCGCATCATCATTTAGCTATTGCATTTGTGTTTTTCATTGCTGGTCATATGTATAGAACCAACTTTGGGATTGGACACAGCATAAAAGATATTTTAGAAGCACATGTTCCTCCGGGAGGCTTATTAGGACGCGGGCATAAGGGTCTTTACAACACAATCAATAACTCTCTTCACTTTCAATTAGGTCTTGCTCTAGCTTCTTTGGGAGTTGTTACTTCTTTAGTAGCTCAACACATGTATTCTTTGCCTGCCTATGCATTCATAGCACAAGATTTTACTACTCAAGCTGCTTTGTATACTCATCATCAATACATTGCCGGATTCATTATGACGGGGGCATTTGCTCATGGAGCTATATTTCTCATTAGAGATTATAATCCAGAACAAAATAAGGATAATGTATTGGCGAGAATGTTGGAGCATAAGGAAGCCATAATATCTCATTTGAGTTGGGTTAGTCTATTCCTAGGTTTTCATACCTTGGGACTTTATGTTCATAACGATGTTATGCTCGCTTTTGGCACTCCAGAAAAGCAAATCTTGATTGAGCCTATATTTGCTCAATGGATACAATCTGCTCATGGTAAGACCTTATATGGCTTTGATGTGCTCTTATCTTCAGCAAATGATCCAGCATTCAATGCCGGAAAAAGCTTATGGTTACCCGGTTGGTTGAATGCTATTAACGATAATAAAAATTCGCTCTTCTTAACAATTGGTCCCGGAGACTTTTTGGTTCATCATGCTATTGCTCTAGGTTTGCATACGACTACGTTGATTTTAGTAAAAGGTGCTTTAGATGCGCGCGGTTCTAAGCTAATGCCTGATAAGAAAGATTTTGGTTATAGTTTTCCTTGCGATGGTCCGGGACGGGGCGGTACTTGCGATATTTCGGCCTGGGATGCTTTTTATTTAGCAGTTTTCTGGATGTTGAATACCATTGGATGGGTTACTTTCTATTGGCATTGGAAACATATAACCTTATGGCAGGGAAATGTAGCCCAATTTAATGAGTCTTCCACTTATTTAATGGGGTGGTTAAGAGATTATCTTTGGTTAAATTCTTCACAACTAATTAATGGATACAATCCTTTTGGTATGAACAGTTTATCTGTTTGGGCGTGGATGTTCTTATTTGGACATCTTGTTTGGGCTACTGGATTTATGTTTCTTATTTCTTGGCGTGGATATTGGCAAGAACTGATTGAAACTCTTGCATGGGCTCATGAACGCACACCTCTGGCTAATTTAGTTCGATGGAGAGATAAGCCGGTAGCTCTTTCCATTGTTCAAGCACGATTAGTTGGATTAGCTCACTTTTCTGTAGGCTATATATTCACCTATGCAGCTTTCTTAATCGCCTCTACATCAGGTAAATTCGGTTAATTCTTTTTATACACAGTTTTTAGATTTTGAAATCTAATCTCTGTGTATAAAAAGAAGGAGTAATCCACGTAATACTTCTCCATCTCAAATTTGATCTATATTCTTTATATAAAGTAGCTGAATCATTATGGCAAGAAAAAGTCTCATTCAAAGAGAGAAAAAGAAACAAAGATTGGAAAGGAAATATAATTTGCTTCGCCAATCTTTGAAAAAAGAGATGAGCGAAGTCTCATCACTGGATGAAAAATTGGAAATTTATAGAAAATTACAATCTCTACCGCGTAATAGTGCACCTACGCGTCTTCGCCGACGTTGTTTGAAGACTGGAAGACCCAGAGCCAATTATAGAGACTTTGAATTATCCGGATATATAATCCGTGAAATGGCTCACGCATGTTTGTTGGCTGGGGTAACAAAATCGAGTTGGTAGGGTAAAGAAAAGAATTATTTTCAAGTTATTGTTATGATAGAAAAGTCCCTCCCTATATAAGGGAGGGGAAAATAGCATACCCAAGGGATTGCTCGATGTACCCATTTTAATGGTATTATAAAAAAGGTTAATATGAAGGGATAACGCGGAGTAGAGCAGTTTGGTAGCTCGCAAGGCTCATAACCTTGAAGTCATGGGTTCAAATCCCATCTCCGCAAAGCCACAATAAATTTCATATATCTTGGCTGTATCGTATCGTATAAATACGATACAAATACGACTAAACCAATACGATAACTTTCTATTCTACAGATAGGCGGGTAGCGGGAATCGAACCCGCATCTTCTCCTTGGCAAGGAGAAATTCTACCATTCAACCATACCCGCATTTGACTCGTTATATGGGTATAATAATATACCCATATATTACCATTCTATGGAGGTCAATTTTTCTATTTCAATAGACAATTATCAATCATATTAATAATAACCTCTCCCTTGAGCACTTTCATTACCTGGTTTTTTATTTATCGCAAATTCAATTCCTTTGTGAATTAATTATAGGCCCAGGGGGAGGAAGGAAGATCAATATATCTTAAGATATGAAAGAATTTAGAATACCTACTAAAAAGACTAATCCAATCCATAATGATACACCTGAAAATAGTACATTTTTTTTACTTGACCAGCCATTAGGAGAGGCAAGTGCGACAGGTACACCAATCACTAGTAGAATTGAAATTGCAATTAATGCAAACAAAGACGATTGGAACGCAATAGTCATGATTGTAATCTTAAAAGCTTCCAACAGATTCAAAAGGCTATACCATTCGATCCCTATCCGGTCTTTTTAATTAAAATGCACTACGGATTTTTATTTGATCATAAATGAATCGAAATTTTCAAATTCCGAGTATAAAGAAAGAATAAGCAAATTTTCTTTTTATCATCATAATAGCTAGTTATATATAACTATTATCACTATAGACAGATATTATCTGTCGGGATAAAATGAGTTATGCCCATTGGGGAGAGATGGCCGAGTGGTTGATGGCTCTGGTCTTGAAAACCGGTATAGTGAAAAACTATCGAGGGTTCGAATCCCTCTCTCTCCTTTTGTTGATCGAACAATTGAACCTAGCTTATGAAAAAAAAGTCCTAGATAGAACTTAGTTCAGTACAAATAAAGAATGCTCGGCTATATAGAGTGTAGCCGAGCAACAAGGATTCAGTTGGAAGAATAATGGCAAAGGATATAACTATCCTTCTAATAATCTAAAAAGAAATGAGATATTTCTAGTTTTATCTCTGGTTTAATTAAGAGGGGTCATGGAAAGAACAGGTTCAAAATCACGATCAATTCCTTTCTCAAATCCTGCTGCAGCTGCACGAGCTCTTCCTGCATGCCACAAATGACCTACGAAAAAGAAAAATCCTAGAACAAAATGAGAAGTGGCTAACCAACTTCGAGGTGAGACATAATTGACCGCATTAATTTCGGTAGCTACACCACCCACAGAATTTAAAGAACCTAAAGGAGCATGAGTCATATATTCTGCTGAACGTCGTTCTTGCCAAGGTTGTATGTCTTTTTTCAGCTTACTCAGGTCCAAACCATTAGGACCTCTTAAAGGTTCCAACCAGGGAGCACGAAGATCCCAAAAACGCATCGTTTCCCCTCCAAAAATAATTTCTCCAGTAGGAGAACGCATAAGATATTTACCTAAACCAGTGGGCCCTTGGGCAGACCCCACACTAGCTCCAAGACGCTGGTCTCTAACTAGAAAAGTAAATGCTTGTGCTTGAGAGGCCTCTGGGCCGGTAGGTCCATAGAATTCACTGGGATAAGCTGTATTGTTAAACCAAACAAAACAACAAGCAATGACACCAAAGACAGAGAGAGCTGCCAAACTATAAGATAAGTAAGCTTCTCCGGACCATACAAACGCACGGCGAGCCCACGCAAAAGGTTTTGTTAAGATGTGCCAGATACCACCGAAGATACAAATGGAACCTAACCACACATGTCCTCCAATTAGATCTTCTAGATTGTCCACACTAACAATCCATCCCTCCCCTCCAAAAGGGGATTTTAGTAAATAACCAAATATAGTACTTGGGTTAAGCGTAAGGTTCGTAATTTTTCTTATATCTCCACCGCCGGGAGCCCAGGTATCATATATGCCACCAAAATACAAAGCCTTAAACACTAGGAGAAAAGCACCAACACCTAGCAAGATTAGGTGAATACCTAAAATTGTGGTCATTTTGTTCCTATCTTTCCATACATAACCAAAAAATGGAAAAGATTCTTCTAAAGTTTCGGGTCCAATTAGTGCGTGATAAATACCACCGAAGCCTAAAACTGCAGAAGAAATTAAGTGAAGTACCCCGGATACAAAATAGGGAAAAGTGTCCACAATTTCCCCACCAGGACCGACTCCCCATCCTAGAGTAGCTAGATGGGGAAGTAAAATCAATCCTTGTTCATACATAGGTTTTTCTGGTACAAAATGAGCCACCTCAAATAAATTCATTGCTCCAGCCCAGAATACAATTAATCCGGCATGAGCCACATGAGCTCCAAGTAATTTGCCTGACAAATTAATAAGTCGAGCATTACCAGCCCACCAAGCGAAACCAGTGGTTTCTTGGTCACGACCAGCTAAAGTTAGAGTTCCATTAAAGAGCGTTTCCACGGGGTAGAACCTCCTCAGGGAATATAAGATTTTCATGAGGCTGATCCTGAGCCGCCATCCAAGCACGAATACCTTCGTTCAAAAGAATATTTTTTGTATAAAAAGTCTCAAATTCAGGATCTTCTGCTGCACGAATCTCCTGGGAAACAAAATCATAAGCACGTAAGTTTAGAGCTAGGCCAACTACTCCAATGGCACTCATCCATAAACCGGTCACCGGCACAAATAACATGAAGAAATGTAACCAACGTTTATTGGAAAAAGCAACCCCAAAAATTTGGGACCAGAAACGGTTCGCAGTGACCATAGAATAAGTCTCTTCGGCTTGAGTTGGGTTAAAAGCACGGAATGTATTTGCACCATCACCGTCTTCAAATAAAGTATTTTCTACGGTAGCACCGTGAATAGCACATAGAAGAGCAGCACCCAATACTCCGGCAACTCCCATCATATGAAATGGATTCAAGGTCCAATTATGAAAACCTTGAAAAAAGAGGATAAATCGGAAAATAGCTGCTACGCCAAAACTAGGCGCAAAAAACCAACCAGATTGACCTAATGGATAGATCAAGAATACGGAAACAAAAACAGCAATCGGAGCAGAGAACGCAATTGCATTATAAGGTCGTAATTGCACAGATCGAGCAAGTTCAAATTGGCGTAACATAAAGCCTATTAGACCAAAAGCACCATGAAGAGCAACGAAAGTCCATAGACCACCTAACTGACACCAGCGAGTAAAATCTCCTTGTGCTTCAGGACCCCATAATAGCAGCAAAGAATGTGCCAAACTATTAGCAGGCGTAGAAACTGCAGCAGTTAAAAAATTACAACCTTCCAAATAGGAGCTGGCCAATCCGTGAGTATACCACGAAGTCACAAAAGTTGTGCCCGTGAACCATCCGCCTAGTGCAAAATAAGCACAAGGAAAAAGCAATAAACCGGACCAACCCACAAAAACAAAACGGTCTCTGCGTAGCCAGTCATCCATAATATCAAATAAAGTTTGTTCCTCTTTGGAAGACTTTCCAAGAGCTATAGTCATAGTAATCCTCCTATTTCACTATTTCAACCTTTTCCGAACACCCTATTCGATAGAATCAAAGGGTATACACTGTTTTACATTGAAATATTTATGGACAATTTTTCATCCATCATCCCTTTCAATAAATCGGGTTTCGAAGATTCCTTATTGGCACGGATTTTCTATTGAAACCGAATTACTTATATATAGTGAATAGTAAATGCATGATAATTCGAAGTTGTTTCTATTTCATTTTTTTCTTCTCTTTTTTTTATCTCAATTCCAATCTATTTTCTACTGGTAGAATGACCGAGATAAAATGTCTTGTACAAACATAGTAAGAATGTTTGGTACATCATAATCGAATTATGCTTTTCAATTCGACAGAATATCCAATTAACAACCAAATATGAGAGTATTCAAATAATTTCAATTGATTGAAGGTTCACTTTCAAAATCTACTTCAATTTTCAATAGAAGAATAACTTATATTATTAATCAGTCAATGGGTTAGGTTCACTTACTTCTCATTTTTATTGAGTTTTCATTTAGTTTTAAAGTAATACGTACTAATTTCCATTAGTAATTCTTCAATGAAAAATACGAAAGTGAAGTAGATTATGCCTAATCTTATACTATTCCTCGTCTTATTAGTAGCGAGATATAAGAAAAAAAGTTCTATCTAAATTATATATGTTAGTTGTCCTCAATTATATTAACATGTTCTATTCCGTGATAACAAAAAGAGGTATAATTGCAGCTTTTTTGTCTTAATCAAATAAATGTGAAAAATAACAACTGGGCTTTATTGCAAACAAGAGCCCTTTATCGGGCTTGAACCGATGACTTACGCCTTACCATGGCGTTACTCTACCCCTGAGTTAAAAGGGCTTTTGACCATTTCATTACCAATGGAGAAGTCTATTACATATTCGATAGATGCCAAATAATGGGGTCAATAATAGAACTAAATTAATTGAATATAGTTCTATTGTCGATCCTGACAACACAAGAAGAATATTAAATAATGAAATATGAAGAAAGATTCTTTTATATTGACAAATTCCTAGGGATTTGAATATTATAACAATAGCCCCTATCGTCTAGTGGCCCAGGACATCTCTCTTTCAAGGAGGCAACGGGGATTCGATTTCCCCTAGGGGTACTAGGTAGGCTAGGAAAGTCATTATAGTACCTAATTAGGTACTATAATCAACTTCCCATTTTTTCCTGGGTCGATGCCCGAGTGGCTAATGGGGACGGACTGTAAATTCGTTGGCAATATGCCTACGCTGGTTCAAATCCAGCTCGGCCCAATACCAACTTGATAGATTGAGATAGATATTTATCTATCAGATAAGAAAGGTAATTGGTTTTTGAATCCCCTACCCTCTAATCCTATACTGTAATAGAGAAAGAATCGGAACGAACAGATACTTTTGATATATAATATCAATTTGAAAGATAAAAGTTTTCAAAAATATGACCCGGCACACGGCACAGTTTTTTTTATGACAGTTTAGTCAATAAACTGTACCTAGTGGGATTGTAGTTCAATTGGTTAGAGTACCGCCCTGTCAAGACGGAAGTTGCGGGTTCGAGCCCCGTCAGTCCCGATTCAATAAATTGAACAATTGTTTGAGCGATTCCTACCTCAAACAAGAGAAAAAAAGGAAAATAGAGTAGACTAGAATAGATTTGACATCTTTTTTTACACATACACATTTTGTGTGTGGATTCGCCGAATTATTAGATCCGCAATCTTTTTTTCCTTGAGAAAAAAAGGGGTATCGTAGTAAGATAGATCTGTGTTAGGAAGAATACCGTGTATAGATTTACGCTCTGCGTTCATCTCTCATATTTTATGTTTGCTCATCAATTTTTTACTAGACCCTTTTTGGTTTTTGGCTATTTCTAGGATCCTCTTCTAATATATAATAGACATTAACATAAAAAAAAAAAAGAGATACTCTATGAGATCAAATCTCGAGTTATTTTAAAACGAAGCGAAAATCAATCATGGAAGTAAATAACCTTGCATTTATTGCTATTCTATTATTCATTGCAGTGCCCACTGCTTTTCTAATCGTCATTTACGCACAAACGAAGCCTCAAAGTGAACTAGAGTGACTACTTAGAATCTAGAATTAGTCTAAATCGTGACTATACAAAAAGTAATAGCGGTTAGTATATTTTTTTTTGAGAAGAAGTAATTACAAAACAAAAGAAAAAAGAAATTTTCGTTTGTACCACTTATATACAGATTTTGGATAAGTAGATCTAAATTAGAATTCTAATTTGTCTCGTGGGAACTAGACATAATTTCTTCCATATCTCTGGAAAAATTGATGTAAAAAAATTGATTGTAAATAAAAACATAGGTGTTATCAATATTTTTTGAATATATCAAAAAATATTGATAATACGAATACGCATTGTATACTATTCCATAGTAATATACAAAATTGTCAATTGTAAAGGCAAAAAATTGATATGGAAAAGACAGAGCAATAATGCTCCATATGCTTTAACAGATGTATAGTGAATTAACAGATGTATAGTGAAAAATAGTATGGTTCGCTATAGAAAATTCTACTTCATATTTTCTAAATATGAAGTATGAATTTTCTACTATAACATGATCAATTTGATATTTTGAATCGTTCTGTTCAAAAAAAAGAATTAATGAATAAATAATTAATGATTTAATCATCGTAATAATCATTGTTTATTTGTTTTGAACAGAACGATTCAAAACAGAAGGACTATTCAAATCAAATTCTATTAAATTCCACTTCTACCCCATACTACGAGTGAAAGAGAAAAAGTAAAAACTACCATTAGAGCAGCCCAAGCGATACCGACTATATCCATACGAATCCCTCTCTTTGATAAAAACTGAAAAAAAAAAGTAAAAAAAAAATAATATCATTATTGATTCTTGATGATAATGGAACTATTCAAAATGGTGCAAAGTGGGAATCTTCTACCTTCCTATTCTGAAAGGATGAGTCGATAGTAGAGGCTTCTCAAAAACTAATTACTAGAAATATAAACTACCTATCAGATCAGACATTAACGAAAAAATTGAATTTTATTTGCTATTATTAGCAATAGCACCTGAAGCTACACAAGTTGTATCCAAAAGACATGGATAGAAATAGAGACTTTTCTATTTGTTTAGACTACCAAGGCGACACCCAGATTTGAACTGGGGATCGAGGATTTGCAGTCCCCTGCCTTACCACTTGGCTATGTCGCCATCCCCATATCTAGTTTATCCTAAGGGAAAAAGATATTTTGCTTTATTTATCGAAGATGATATGTAAGGTATTTCACGTATTCTTGTTTATCACTCGGATATGCCGTATAACCAATTTATAGTCCCCAGGTCTAATAGGGGATTTAGACTTTTCCAATAGGAAAAAAGGGGATTGGTTTTCAATTATCTTATTGAAGTGGAACCTATAACCTATTAATATCGGTTAGGAATTTAAGTTACTGCCTCTAGTATAGAATAGGAATTGAATTTAGAGTACCCAATTAGTATACTAAATCCACTTTTGTCTGTCAATAACTAGAGAATTTACAACTATAGAAATATTTACATCATATATCATAATTTTAATAATAAAAGAAAATAGCTTCTTTTTTTTGATATAGTGAACAAAGCATGTCAATTTTTTGTCGAATTTATTCGTCTAGATTAATGGGGAATACAATATCGAAATAGATAATTTACTATAGATAATAATAGGATAGCAAACATTCAATGCGATTAGAAGAAAATAAAGGAATATTGACAATTCCCCAATTTGGTAAAATACAACTTGAAGGATTTTTTCGTTTTATCAATCAAGGCTTAATAGAAGAAATCAATAACTTTTCAAAAATGGAAAGCTCAAATAAAAAGATAAAAATTCTTCTTTTTGGTTCTGAATATAAACTAACAGAACCTTTCATTAAAGAGAGAGATGCTGTATATATGTCTCTTACATATAACTGTCAATTATATGTACCAGCAAGATTGATTAAGAAAACTAAGAAAACTTGTGAAATGCAGGACCAGATTTTATATCTGGGAGATATTCCTTTGATGAATTCTAAAGGAACTTTTGTAATAAATGGAAATTACAGAGTCGTGGTCAATCAAATAGTAAGAAGTCCCGGTATTTATTACACTTGGCAACGAAAACCGTCGGGAAACATTATCTGGATTGGCACAATAATTTCAGATTGGGGAGGAAGATCAAGATTAGAGCTTAATAAAAAAAAAGAAAAGATATGGATTCGTATAAACAAAAAAAAAATATCTGTTTTACTTTTTTTATTAGCTATGGGTCTAAATTCCGAAGATATTTTTAACTATAAGAATGTTAAAGCATTTTTCCAATATTCAAAGGAGTATTCTACATACAAGTACGATTGGTATGGCGGGAAGCGGAAAGCTATTTTGAAACTTTATAAAAAACTTTACATAAGTGACGAAAATGAAGAAGAAGGAGAAGAAGAAGGAGAAGAAGAAGGAGAATTGGATTTTGAGTCTATATATGAAAAAGTAACAACATTTTTTCGAACGAAATGTTTATTAGGAAAGATTGGTCGACGAAATCTGAATAAAAAACTAAGTCTTGATATACCCGAGAACGAATTTTTATTATTACCGCACGATATATTGGCTGCTGTGGATTACCTTATAAAAGTGCAATTTGGAGCAGGTACACCTGATGATATAGATCACTTACAAAATCGATATATTCGTTCTGTAGCAGATTTATTACAAGAGCAATTACGATTAGCTCTATATGATTTCAGAGAAGCAGTTGAAAAAACTTTATTACCTGTATCAGTATCAATCAATGCTAAAAAGAGAATAACTCTTATTAAATTGGAAACTTTCATTTCATTAACGGAAACTTTTCGTCATTTTTTTGGGTTACATCCCTTATCACAATTTTTGGATCAAACTAATCCGTTGGCAGAAATAGTTCATAGTCGAAAAGTGAGCTCTTTGGGCCCTGGAGGATTGACAAGTCGAACGTCTACTTTTCGTACACGGGATATACATCCTAGTCATTATGGACGTATTTGTCCGATTACGACATCCGAAGGAATAAATGTTGGGCTTATTGGATCGTTATCTATTTATGCAACGCTTGGTCATTACGGCTCTTTACAAAGTCCATTCTATAGGCTATCTGAGAGATCGAACAAAGACCATATGGTTTATCTATTACCGGGAGAAGATGAATACTATCGGATAGCTATAGGAAATTCTCTGGCATTAAATCAAGGGGTTCCAGAGGAACAATTGGTTGCAGCTCGATTTCAACAAGAATTTTTATTTTTTGCATGGGACCAAATTCATTTCAGAAGTATTTTCCCTTCCCAATATTTTTCCGTTGGAGTTTGCCTTATTCCTTTTATCGAACATAATGATGCGAATCGTGCTTTAATGGGTTCTAATATGCAGCGTCAAGCACTTCCACTTGTTCAACCTGAGAAGTGTATTGTTGGAACTGGATTGGAGGGTCAAGTAGCTCTAGATTCAGGAAGTGTAGCTATAGCCAAGCAAGGGGGAAAAATAAAGTATATTGATGGTGAAAATATAATCATAACTTCATCTATTGCTCGAGACAATATAGAAACAGAATTGATTCTATATCAACGTTCTAATAGTGATACTTGTATGCATCAAAAACCCCGAGTTCGCCAAGGGGAATATGTAAAGAGGGGACAAATTATAGCAGACAGCGCAGCTACAGCAGGGGGAGAACTTTCTTTGGGAAAAAACATTTTAGTGGCCTATATGCCATGGGAAGGGTACAATTTTGAAGATGCAATACTTATTAGTGAACGTCTGGTATATGAAGACATTTTTACTTCTTTTCAGATCGTAAGATACAAAATTGGAGCTTATTTTACGGACCAGGGCCCTGAAGTAATAACTAGAGAAATACCTCATTTAAATGCTTACTTACTCCGTCATCTGGACGAAAACGGCATTGTAATGATAGGATCTTGGGTAGAAACAGGTGATATATTAGTAGGTAAATTAATACTGGAAGCAGAAGAAGACTCACTAATAAATACTCCAGAAGGAAAATTATTACAAGCTTTATTTGATATTAAGGCACCTACTGGAAAAGAAAATTGTTTTAGAGTCCCTAAAGGTGTAAAAGGTCGAGTTATCGATGTGAGATGCTTTCAGGAGTTCGAGGAGGAGGAAGACGATTATCTCGGCGATATTGTAGAAAGAGTTCATGTATATATTTTACAAAAACGTAAAATACAAGTGGGTGATAAAGTAGCGGGAAGGCATGGTAATAAAGGTATTATTTCAATCATTTTGCCCAGGCAAGATATGCCTTATTTACAAAATGGAACACCAGTGGACATGGTATTAAATCCATTAGGGGTACCTTCACGAATGAATGTAGGACAGATCTTTGAATGTTTACTTGGTTTAGCAGGAAAACTAATGAACAAACATTATAGACTTCCACCTTTTGACGAAAGGTACGAGCGAGAAGCTTCTAGAAAACTAGTGTTTTCTGAGCTTTATAAAGCTAGCGAGCAAACAGCTAATCCATGGGTATTTGAAACGGATAATCCTGGAAAACATAGATTAATTGATGGAAGAACAGGAAAGGTTTTTGAACAACCTGTTACAATAGGAATAGCTTATATATCGAAATTGTGTCATCAAGTTGACGACAAAATTCATGCACGTTCCCGTGGACCTTATGCGTTGGTTACACAACAACCTCTAAAAGGAAAATCCTCCAGAGGAGGACAACGAGTAGGAGAAATGGAAGTTTGGGCTCTAGAAGGTTTTGGTGTTGCTTATATTTTACACGAGATACTTACTTTAAAATCTGATCATATGGACACTCGTGAAAAAATATTTGGTGCCATTTTCAACGGAGAACCAATGCCTAAACCTACCACTTTTACAGAATCTTTCCGATTGCTCAGTCGAGAACTACGATCTTTAGCTCTAGAATTGAATCATACTATTCTATCTGAGATAGACTTTCAGATAGATAAGAAGGAAGTTTGATCAAAATGAATCAAAATTTATTTTTTATGAATGACCAGAATAAACACGAACAACTTCAAATTGGATTAGTTTCTCCCGAGCAGATTCTCGCTTGGTCTGAAAGAATATTACCTAATGGAGAAAGAGTCGGACAAGTGACTGCAGAACAGATTTTAGATTATAGAACTTATGAACCAATAAGAGATGGATTACTTTGTGAAAGGATATTTGGACCTAAGAAAAGGGGAGTTTGTGCTTGTGTAAAACCTCCAATGATAGAAAATGAGAAGGAAAACTACAACTCCAATTTTTGTACTCAATGTGGAGTTGAACTTGTTATTGATCCTCGAATTCGAAGATATCGAATGGGATACATTAAACTGGCATGTCCAGTTGTTCATATTTGGTATTTCAAACGACGTCCCAGTTATATCGCGAATCTATTAGATAAAACTCGTAAAGAATTAGACGACCCAGTATACTGCGATGTGTGACTTGATCACAAGCTCCGATTATACAGATCCATAGGAACTGTCATCCTATTCAATCTAATTGGGATGCCCTTATCTCTGACACGTCCCTCGGCAAGAGGGGCATGAAGCTCAGAATTAGAACCATGTTGATAAAAAGGAATGAATCTAGGGTTAATATCTTGTATATTAATTTCAATTGCTAATTGGACTTCGTAAAAATACTTCTTTTATTAGAAACAGAAAGAAAATGGAATAAAGAATCTGTTTCATTTTTCTTTTTATTCTAGACCAAAGAAAAAATATGGTTATAGGAGTCTATTCATCGCACATATGCTTCAAATAGTATTGTAACCATCGAAGTAAAACAGAAACCTACAGGATCAATTAATAAAGAGATAGAGACAAGTAAATCCCATATGAATTTCACAATAAATGAAAGGTCTTTCACAAAGAAATGTATCGTTCAAAAGGGAGAAGACTGCTCATTAATTACATAACATATTTATGTCATAATACGAATTGTAAACCAATAATCGAATTCACTTGGCACTTGAGCAAAGAGTAACTATTTAGTTTTATCGCTTGGGGATGAAAACCGTCGGGAAACATTGTTTGTATCAGAGAGCACATTTTGTGCATAGTGATACATAATCACTTTCCATTTGGGTATAGTTACTTGAGCCGGATGAGAAGAAACTTTCATGTCCGATTCTGAGGGGGGGAAAAAAAGATAAACCTATCCAAATGTTTTTATTACTAGGCCCACAGTTAACAAGCCAACTTTATTGCGATTTCATGGAAAACTTCGTGAATATGAGTCTAAATCTTGGGCAAAGGAAATTGCTTCTTATCTCTCTTGGGATTTTGCGCTATTTCAAGAGCGAGAAATTGCCACTGGAGGAAAAGCTATCAAAGAACAATTAGCCGGTCTAAATCTGCAAATGATTATAGATCATTCATATAGAGAATGGAAGGAAATAGATACGAAAATATCTATATTATTTTTGTCGGGGGAGTCACCAATCCAATTTTTGAAAAAAGATTCTCCTTTGAGAAAACTATATGATAGTACCAAGAAAAAACTTCTCTCACTTCAAAGAAGAAAGGATCGCCTGGTTAGACGGATGAAATTTGCTCAATATTTTATTCAAACAAATGTAGAACCACAATGGATGGTTTTATGCCTATTACCAGTTCTTCCTCCCGACCTGAGGCCAATGTATAAATTAAATGAAGGTGGAGTGATTACTTCGGATCTCAATGAACTTTATCTAAAAGTGATCCGTCGAAATAATAATCTTTTAGAATCCATAGAATGGACTCGTGCATTTCTAATACCAAATTTATTGTTTGATCAAAAGAAATTAGTCCAAAAAGCTGTAGATGCACTTCTTGATAACAGTATAGGCGCGCAACCGGTAAAAGATAATAAGGATAGACCTTATAAATCGTTCTCAGATTTCCTCCAAGGGAAAGAAGGAAGATTTCGTGAAAATTTACTTGGAAAACGGGTCGATTATTCAGGTCGTTCTGTTATTGTGGTAGGTCCCCATCTCTCATTGTATCAATGTGGATTACCCCGAGAAATCGCAATAGAGCTTTTTCAAGCATTTTTAATTCGTGATCTAGTTGAACGACAGATTGCTCCCAATCTAAGAACTGCTAAATTTTTAATTCGAGATAGGAAACCTATTATATGGAACGTACTTAAACAGACTATCCAAAGACATCCTATATTGTTAAATCGAGCACCCACCTTACACAGATTAGGAATACAAGCATTTCTACCCATTTTAATAAAAGAACGTGCCATTCGGTTACACCCATTGGTTTGTGCAGGATTTAATGCAGACTTTGACGGAGATCAGATGGCTGTCCACATACCTTTATCTATGGAAGCTCAAGTAGAAGCTCGTTTACTTATGTTTTCTCATCTCAATCTTATCTCTCCAACTATAGGAGACCCTATTTGTGTACCGACTCAAGATATGCTTCTAGGACTTTATAGATCCACTATTCAAAAAAACCACGGCATTTATGAAAATAGATACCACCCGAATAATTCAAAAAAGAAGATCGTCTCACCTTCGTTTTATAGCTATGATGATGCGCTTAAAGCTTATGAACAAAAACAAATTGATTTAGACAGTCCTTTATGGCTCCGATGGAGGAGAGATATAGATACCTCTATTATTAATTCAGTAAATCGAGAACTTCCTATCGAAGTTCAATATGAATCTTTCGGTACCTTCTACGAAATCTATGATCATTTTCGAATAAGAAAATGTAGAGTGGGGGAAATACTTAATAAATACATTCGAACGACCGTTGGTCGTATTCGTTTTAATCGAGAAATAGAAGAAGCTATAAAAGGCTTGTGGACTTATGATATCCGACAACAACTGTCACTATTCAGAATTTAATGTTATTAATCTTATGATCCTTTCATTCATGCAGAGATAAAGATTAAGGGAGCTTTGGAGCTTAAACCCATTGCCGATTCCTACTCCCCAACCCATTTTGGGGAGATTTTATCCAAAATGGAGATATTTTCTTCTTATGATACAACCTAAATTCAAAATACCCATTTTATTCTTATGATACAACCTAAATTCAAAGTACCCTTTCCTTTTGAAGTGCCCTTTTTTAATAAAGGGATGGATAAATTTGTTATGAAGCACCTTATTAAAAGATTCGTAAATCAATTTGGAATGACATATACATCACATGTATTAGATCAACTGAAGATTTTAGGTTTCCAGCAAGCTACCGATGCAGCTATTTCATTAGGAATTGATGATCTTTTAACAACACCAGCTAAACTATGGCTTATCCAAGATGTGCAACAACAAGGGTTTGCTTCGGAAAGACATCATGATTATGGAAATGTACATGCAGTGGAAAAATTACGTCAATTGATTGAGATATGGCATGCTACCAGTGAATATTTGAAACGAGAAATGAATCCGAATTTTAAGATGACTGATCCTCTTAATCCAGTACATATGATGTCCTTTTCAGGAGCTAGAGGAAGTATATCTCAAGTTCACCAATTAGTAGGTATGAGAGGATTAATGTCAGATCCTCAAGGAAAAATTGTCGATCTACCCATTCAAGGAAATTTACGGGAAGGACTTTCCTTAACAGAATATATTATTTCCTGTTACGGTGCTCGTAAAGGAGTTGTAGATACTTCTATACGAACAGCAGATGCTGGATATCTCACACGTAGACTTGTTGAAGTAGTACAACACCTCGTTGTACGTAAAGTAGATTGTGGTACTATCCAAGGTCTTTTTGTCAATCTTATTCAAGATCAAGAAACAATCAAAAATCAATTTGTTCTACAAACACTCATTGGGCGCGTATTAGCAGATGATGTATATATAAAGGGAAGATGTATTGCCACGCGCAATGAAGATATTGGGATTAAACTTGCCAATCAATTCTATTATTTCCAAATACAACCAATATATATACGAACCCCTTTTACTTGCAAAAGTATATCTTGTATTTGTCAATTATGTTATGGTTGGAATACTACTCATAGTAACTTAATCGAATTAGGAGAAGCAGTTGGCATTATTGCAGGTCAATCAATTGGAGAGCCGGGAACTCAACTAACATTAAGGACTTTTCATACTGGTGGGGTATTTACGGGTGACATTGCAGAACATATACGAGCCCCGTTCACCGGGAAAATGGAATTCAACGAAAATTTCGTTTTTCCTACCCGCACCCGTCATGGGCACCCTGCTTATATATGTCATAATAGTTTAGACGTGACTATCGATAACCAATATGAAGTACAAAACTTAACGATTCCGCCAGAAAGCTTGCTATTCATTCAGAATAATCAACTCGTGGAATCGGAACAAATAATTGCTGAGATTCGTGCAAAAAAACCCCCTTTTAAAGAGAAAGTAAAGAAATCTATATATTCTGGCCTGACAGGAGAAATGCACTGGAATATCCCTATGCCGTCTAATTTAATAGAAAAGACAACTCATTTATGGGTATTATCGGGAGGGATATATGAATCTGCTTTTCATAAAGATCAAGATCAAGTGGATATTACAGAACTTCTTCTTTACAAACATAAATCACTTTCGAATTATTCAGTGGATCAGGTGAAACACGAATCAGTTGACTCAAACTGTTTTGAAAGAGGGAAAAAAATCTTCAATTATCTCGAAACTGATCGAACCATAGCTAACGAGCATCAAGACTCTATCGATTGCACCATTCTTTTTGAAAATACCAACAATATGAGGGTAAAAAATGAACTCATCAGACCATTATGGTGTGATAAACAATTGGGAAAGCGAAGAATCCCTTATCCTCATTTAATTCTTAGAATGCCTATAGAATCTATTTTCTATAAAAATGAAAATAACAACATTTTTGCTTTTTTGAATGACCCTAGTTCAAAAATGATAAAATATGGGAATATTCTCGGGGGTTATTCGATTGAAAAAGAAAGGAATTTTCTTGAAAATCAATTAGACGGAAGGCCCAGATTCAAAAGAAAAAAGGCTTATGCTTCTCTCATTTCAGTAAGAACAAATAAGATCATTATCAATATGATTCAAATTAGCTTGCTGAAATACCCTTTTTTTAATATGGCAAGTTCTCCATTTTTGTTTCATAACAAATTAGGTCACACTAATTCTTTTGTTTCGAATGATCAAAGTAAATTACTTAGTAAGGGAACTATTCGTTCAGTACCTAATGAGAATAAAAAAGAGAAATCTTTTATTATTCTGTCTACTTCTGATTTTTTGCAAATCGTTTTGTTTAATGATTTAAAAAGCTTAAATACAGTAAAAAAGTCGGATGCAAATAAAAAAATTGCATTGTCAGGTCTCCTGGGTTATTTACATAGTATTGCTAGTCGTTTTCCATACTGTCGTTTGATGACTTATAAAAAAGTATTACTAAATGAACGTTCAATTTCTAACAATGACTCGAATACTTTTCAAGTAGCTAAATGCTATTTTATGAACGAAAAGAGGGAAATTTATCAATTTGATTCATGCAGAAATATTCTTTTCAATTTTAATTTGTACTTTTCCCTATCCAATTTTTTTGAAAAAACATTTCCAGTAGTCAGCCTTGGACAATTTTTTTGCAAAAGTATATGGATATTCGAAGATAAACAACTCCAAGAATCTGGTCAAATTGTAGCTATTCGTGAGGAATCTTTTATCATTAGATTAGCTAAACCCTATTTGGGTACTCGAGGAGCAACTCATAATAGTTATTATGGGAAAATTCTTTACGAAGGAGATACATTAATGACCATGTCATACGAAAGATTAAAATCCGATGATATAATTCAAGGTCTTCCTAAAGTTGAACAATTATCAGAAGCCCGCTCGAATACTTTAATATCGAAAAATCGAAAAAAAAAATTTAAAGAATTGAACAGACACCTGGCAAGATTTTTTGGAAACTTTTGGGGGTCATTCACCAGTGTTAGAATAACTATGAAGGATAGTCAGAATCAGTTGGTCAATGAAATTCAAAAGATTTATCGATCCCAGGGGGTACAAATTTCTGATAAGCATATAGAAATTATTGTGCGCCAAATTACATCGAAAGTTTTAGTTGTAGATGTCGAAAAGTCCGAAAATAAAAATTTTGAAAATGGACTAAATAGTCTTTTTTTACCCGGAGAACTCATTGGATTATCACAAGCACAAAGAATGGATCGTGCTCTCGAAAAAAGAATAAACTATCGAACCATTTTATTGGGAATGACAAAGGCATCTCTGAATACTCAAAGTTTTCTATCGGAAGCGAGTTTTCAGGAAACTGCTCGGATCTTAGCGAAATCTGCTCTTCAAGGTCGCATTGATTGGTTGAAGGGCTTGAAGGAAAATGTTATTCTCGGGAGAATGATACCTGTTGGTACTGGATTCAACCCTTTGAAAAAACGGAGTAAAATAGATCCGAAAATGAGTAAGAAAAGTATATTTAGAAGAAAAGTGAAAGATTTTTTCTTGAAATTTTTATTGCAAAAACAAAAAAAAAAAGTTCTAAAAAAACTAGTCAAAATAAAGAAAAAATCAAAACGAGTAAAGAAAGAAATCTAACAATTTGCTTTTAATTGTATAAAAAGAAATAAAAAATCAAATGAATACTTGTACCAAGTATGCTACGGCAAGCAATCTAACCCATTCCATTGGAATGTAGATATTACATCCAGTTCATATTAAAAAGTAAAAGAATAAAATGACGAAAAAAAATTGGAACATCAATTTGAAAGAGATGGTAAAAGTAGGAGTTCATTTTGGTCATGAGACAAAAAAATGGAATCCTAAAATGGCACCTTACATTTTTAAAGAACGTAAAAATAGTCATATTATAAATTTGACTTATACCGCTCGTTTTTTATCAGAAGCCTGTGATTTTGTGTTTGATGGAGCAAAAAGAGGAAAACAATTTATGATAGTTGGTACAAAACATCAAACAGCTGATGCAGCTAAATTAGCTGCTTTAGCAGCTCGATGTCATTATGTAAACAAAAAATGGTTCGCGGGTATGTTAACTAATTGGTTTACTACAGAAGCAAGACTTGAAAAATTCAAAAATTTAATGAAAAAAAAAAAGACGGGAGGATTTGATCAATTTACGAAGAAAGAAGCAGCAATACTCAGGAGAGAATTGAACAAATTACAGGAAGATCTGGGAGGTATTAGATACATGAAAAAATTGCCCGATATTGTAATAATTCTCGATCAAAAAGGAGAATATACTGCTATTCGGGAATGTAGAACTTTGGGTATTCCCACAATTTGCTTAGTTGATACAGATTGTGACCCGGATCTCGTGGATATCCCAATCCCAGCCAATGATGATGGTAGAGGACCAATCCGACTGATCCTAAATAAATTAATTTTAGCAATTCGCACGGGTAGAGCATTGTAATTTTCTAAAAAGTGAATAGACAAAAAAAAAGAGAAGCTAAAACTAAGTTGGCTACTATTCCCAAATCTTAGAGAATGGATTAAGATATATTTGTCTAGAAATACAGAAATCTTCTTAATCAATGAAATAATCATTTCATTATTTTCTTTCGTAGCCTGACTGATGATAGTGAAATAATTGAGGAATCGGTCATTGAACCAAAATCATTTTTTTTTTAATTCATCTTTATATAGAAAGGGTAATATGAATATTGTACAATTTCCTATTAACACGCTGAATTTTTTCTATGAGATATCCGGTGTGGAAGTAGGTCAGCATTTTTATTGGCAAATAGGGGGGTTCCAAGTTCATGCACAGGTACTTATAACTTCCTGGATTGTAATTGCTATATTATTAAGTTCAGCTACTCTAGCTGTTCAAGACCCACAAATTGTTCCAAACGGAGCTCAAAATTTTGTGGAATATGTTCTCGAATTTGTTCGGGACTTGGCTAGAACTCAGATTGGCGAAGAAGAATATGGTCCTTGGGTTTCTTTTATAGGAACCATGTTTCTATTTATCTTTGTTTCTAATTGGGCAGGTGCTCTTTTCCCCTGGGGAATTTTTCAATTACCTCATGGGGAATTAGCCGCGCCTACAAATGATATTAATACTACAGTAGCTCTAGCTTTGCTCACATCAGTAGCTTATTTTTATGCAGGTCTTACAAAGAGGGGTTTAGGCTATTTTGGTAAATATATTCAACCAACCCCAATACTTTTACCGATTAACATATTAGAAGATTTTACGAAACCTCTATCACTTAGTTTTCGACTTTTTGGAAATATATTAGCTGACGAATTGGTAGTTGCCGTTCTTGTTTCCTTAGTACCTTTAGTGGTACCTATACCTGTAATGCTCCTAGGATTATTTACAAGTGGCATTCAAGCTCTAATCTTTGCAACTCTAGCCGCAGCTTATATAGGAGAATCCATGGAGGGTCATCATTAATTAATTGGACTTAGTCTTTTAATTCAAATTAATAATAATCATTTGCTCATTTATAAAACGTTCAATGTTCTTTCCATTTTGATTCTCCCTTAATTATAGTCATAAATGAAAATACTTAATCTCTAAGATCTTAGTCGAAAGATTAAGGATCACCTCACCCGTCGATAAAATCAATAGATAGAACAGATCATATTTGTAGATTCATATCTACATTAATAAATAGGTTTACTAATGGGAATTAGTTTAGTAAACTATGTGTGTATCCCGGTTTCGAGCAATGACTCGAAGGGATACATACGTTTTATGTACATAGTTTGTTTATATATTCTATCTCTAATTCTTTAGAGATAGGATATTTCATCTAAAAAAGAATATAATATAAGGGTAAGGGTAGAGGATTTACCTTTTTTGTATTATATCATTTTTTAATACCATTTTGTCGAATCAAAATTGAGTTGTTTTCAAAGAAAAGAAATTGTTCTCTAGTTGAACGTGAACAATCAAATCAATAGATAAAACTATCATATTATCCACCATTTATTAATCTAAGAGGAGATTACCATGAATCCTTTGATTTCTGCTGCTTCCGTTATTGCTGCTGGATTATCCGTAGGCCTTGCTTCTATTGGACCTGGCATTGGTCAAGGCACTGCTGCGGGACAAGCTGTTGAAGGTATTGCGAGACAACCAGAGGCGGAGGGTAAAATACGAGGTACCTTACTGCTAAGTTTAGCTTTTATGGAAGCTTTAACTATTTATGGATTAGTTGTAGCTCTAGCACTTTTATTTGCTAATCCATTTGTTTAATCTCGGAGACTAAAATCCGTATCCTTTGGGATTTTAAGGACCCCCCCCTTTATCAATTTTCTTGTTCAGCCAATAGGGGAGGGGCTGATCCATAAATAATGGACTTATACGTCACTTGTTTTGGTCAGAAAGACTTGCGACACTCGGAGAAGTAGATAGGTTGAGCAAAGTTTTTTTTTATTCTATCCTTATTTATCGTTATGCGGGACCTGGGACTTACTAAGTACTCGAAATCTGTTTATCCAGAATGAATCGAGTTGGAGAAAAAACTTTGTGAAAGTATCCTTATCTATGAGGGGAGAGCGTATGAAAAATGTAACTGATTCTTTCATTTCCCTAATTTTTTTATCCTCCGCTGAGGGTTTCAGGTTAAATACCAATATTTTAGAAACAAATATAATAAATCTCAGTGTGGTGCTTGGTGTACTGACCTATTTCGGAAAGGGAGTGTGTGCGAGTTGTATATTTGAATAATCTAGCTGGATCCAACCAACTGCATTTTGTAGATAGAAAAGTGCATGATCTCAACGAATTACTTCTAAAAAAAAATCAATATGGAAGAACTATAGCATTTCGTAATTGATTGGGAAATTTTTGACCAATCCCAACCAATATGGGAAAATCTTTAGAATGGTTAAAGCTAAACTGCTTGAAGTCCAAGCAAAACTGGTACTCTTTCAACCGCTGTGCTAATATGAGATGAGTTCAAAGGCATAGTTGGAGGTTAATTCGATATATAACATTCATATCAATGGAATTATTCAATCTATCTACTGAAAAATAGTCCTAATCTCCCATCCAATCCAATTTTTGGGGTTTAAATGCGGAACCGACGACCTACACAAAAGCGAATTTATTCAAGAAAAAATACGAAAAAACAACAACTCAGTTGATAATAAAAAACCCCTTTTGGCAAAAGAGCCCTTCGTAGATTTCGGTCTTTGATAGATTGATCTTTTTTTTTTTTTTTATTTACATAATATGAACGAAAAGGGTAGGCTTGGTAAAAAACCGAGCGGGAAAGCCGAATGAATCGAAAGATTCGTGTTCGGTTTGGGAAGAGATTATTCGTTCAACTTATGAATAGATAATCTACTTTCATTAAGTAATTTATTAGATAACCGTAAACAGAAAATAGTGAGTACTATTCAGAGTTCTGAAGAATTATGTAAAGGAGCTGCTAATCAGCTTGAGCAAGCCCGGGCTCGCTTACGCGAAGTAGAAATGCGAGCGCGTGAAATTCGGGAAAATGGATACTCTGAAATAGAACAAGAAAAAGAAAAGCTTATCAATGTTGCTTCTGTTAATTTGAAACAGTTAGAAAATTCAAAGAATGAAACCGTTCACTTGGAACAACAAAGAGTAATTGAAAAGGTTCGACAACAAATTTCTCGCCAAGCTGTCCAAAGAGCTCTAGGAACTCTGAATAATCGTCTGAATAGCGAGTTACATTTACGTACGATCGAACATAATATCGACTTGCTCCTAGCCATGAAAAACATAACTGATTCATAACTGATTAATTAATAATAATATATATATATATATACATATATATAGATCTATATGATATATATATTATTTATTAGATATAAATAGATAGATCATATAGATCTATTCATTTATATATATATATAAATTCTATAAATTATATATATATCTATAATCTATATATTCATATATACTTATGTTTTTTGTTTTCAATGAAACTCTATTCGTATAATCTAGGTCTTATTTTTCAAAAGAGAATTAACTAGTGTTAATGGTAACTATTCGACCCGATGAAATCAGTAGTATGATACGTAAACAGATTGAACAATATAATAACGAAGTCAAGGTTGTTAATATTGGCACTGTACTTCAAGTAGGAGATGGCATTGCTCGTATTCATGGTCTTGATAAAGTAATGGCAGGGGAATTAGTAGAATTTGTAGATGGTACAGTAGGTATTGCCCTAAATCTAGAATCAGATAATGTTGGAGCTGTATTAATGGGTGATGGTTTGATGATACAAGAGGGTAGTTCCGTGAGAGCAACGGGGAAAATTGCTCAGATACCAGTAAGTGATGCTTATTTAGGTCGAGTTGTAAATGCGCTAGCTCGACCTATTGATGGTAAGGGGAAGATCTCATCTTCCCAATCTCGATTGATCGAATCTCCCGCTCCAGGTATTATTTCAAGACGTTCTGTATATGAACCTCTTCAAACGGGTCTTATTGCTATTGATTCTATGATCCCTATAGGACGCGGTCAGCGAGAATTGATTATTGGGGACAGACAGACCGGTAAGACGGCAGTAGCTACAGATACAATTCTAAATCAAAAAAATCAGAATGTAATATGTGTTTATGTCGCTATTGGTCAAAAAGCTTCTTCGGTAGCTCAGGTAGTTAATACGTTCCAAGAACGTGGCGCAATGGAGTATACCATTGTGGTAGCGGAAACTGCAGATTCTCCTGCTACATTACAATATCTTGCTCCTTATACAGGAGCAGCTTTAGCCGAATACTTTATGTATAAAGAACAACATACATTAATCATTTATGATGATCTTTCCAAACAAGCACAAGCTTATCGACAAATGTCTCTTCTATTAAGAAGGCCACCTGGCCGGGAAGCTTATCCAGGAGATGTTTTCTATTTACATTCTCGCTTATTAGAAAGAGCAGCTAAATTAAATTCACAGTTAGGTGGAGGTAGTTTGACTGCTTTACCAATAGTTGAAACTCAAGCTGGAGATGTCTCAGCTTATATTCCCACTAACGTCATTTCCATTACCGACGGACAAATCTTCTTGTCAGCTGATCTATTCAATGCAGGAATTCAACCTGCCATTAATGTGGGTCTTTCCGTATCTAGAGTAGGATCCGCAGCTCAGATGAAAGCTATGAAACAAGTAGCTGGGAAATTAAAATTAGAATTAGCTCAACTTGCAGAGTTAGAATCTTTTGCACAATTCGCTTCTGATCTTGATAAAACTACGCAAGATCAATTGGCAAGAGGTCAACGATTACGCGAGTTGCTCAAGCAATCTCAATCAGATCCTCTGACAGTGGAAGAACAAATAGCTATGATTTATACCGGAACAAATGGATATCTAGATGTATTAGAGATCGTACAAGTTAAAAAATTTATTTCTAACTTGCGCGAGTCTTTAGTAAAAAAGAAACCCCAGTTTGGAGAAATTATACGTTCTACTGGGGCATTCACGCAAGAAGCGGAAGATCTCTTAAAAGAAGCTATTCAAGAAAATCTCCAACTTTTTATTATGCTCGAAATAGTCTAAAAGAGCTAAAAAATCATTTTGCGACATTTAACAAAGCAAAGTATAACGACGAATTATTACGTCCAATAGGATTTGAACCTATACCTAAGGTTTAGAAGACCTCTGTCCTATCCATTAGACGATGGACGCTTTATTTTCATGATTCCTTGAAATACTTTCTCGATTGGGAAGAAAAAAGTATGATTTTTTCTCTATTCACAACGAGATTCGGGAACGAAAGAGAAAGAATAGGTAGGTAACATGGACATGTTAAATGAAATAAGAATAAGAAAGATGAATGAGCGGGTAGCGGGAATCGAACCCGCATCGTTAGCTTGGAAGGCTAGGGGTTATAGTCGACGTTGATTAACGCCTCTAATTCAGAACCGAACATGAAAATTTCATTTCATTCGGCTCCTCCATGAGAGAGAGATAGAAAGGGAGGTCTGAAAAAAAAAACGCTTTTTCACATAATACATAAATTATTTATGCTCTGCTCCATAACATCTATGTTAGTTGTATTTGTAGTTCTTTACTCTTAACTTCAGGTGAAGAACCTAAAATAGAAAATACCTATTCACTTGATAGATGATCCCTATAGAAAGATAAGATTGAAAAATTCTTAATATTGGACTCAAAAATCTTTCTAATTACTTCGTTCCCTATTTCTACTGATTGCGATCCTAGAGGAAATCAAATTTCACCGAGCTCAAACAAAATCACGGTGACTAAAGTAAACCAAAGTCACTGTTACCTAGCTATTTGACTCCAACTTTTGTTATTCTCGTAGTTGAACATTTAGTTTAGTTACGATGAAAAAGAATATTTTGATATCCATGGATCTTTGATTGATCCGATTAGATAGATCGGTCTAATCCTTTCAAAAATTCTACATTCTGTTTCGCCATCTTGAATGGAAAATATGGTCATTTTATCATTCCAAATTCAAATGACGAGAATGCGCACAATTCCTTTCCTGACCCAGGGTATTCATAGGAGAGGTTTAGAACCTATATAGTAAATAGAGTTTTTTAGAATAAAAAAATAGAAACGAGAGTTGAAAGATCCTTCAACTCTGTTGAATATAATGATAGAACGAATCACACTTTTACCACTAAACTATACCCGCCACAATTTCATTGTATCATACAGATCGATTTTTTGTCCAATAGGGAAGGAAAAGAAAAAGTAATTTTTAGATTTTAATAAGAATCTAATGCAAACAAATAGTTTCTTTTCACTTCTTCCGTCCCTTACCTTATTGTTTTGTTTTTACTCTTACAAGAAAAATCCCAATATTGTACCATGACTAATAGTATGATTTTTTTCTTTAGTAACTAGTCTAATTATAGATAGTTGTTATGATTATTAACACATTCTTTAGAATAATTCAAGTAATTTGGAATTAGTTTTTCTTTATGACAGATATAGAAAATAAAAAATGATCCACTTTTAGTCTTTGAAATCTCTTTTTTACCCTTCAATATGATCTATACATTTTCAATCCAATCTAGAACATCTTATCCAGATTCTAATCTTAAATAATTGGAATTAAAAAATATATAAGATAAAAATAGAATACATAAAAGGAAATATAAGAAATGATATCACAAGGTCAAATTTTGATAGCCCTTTTTATTGCTGTTACTTTTCTAATAATGATTTTAGCTTTCAGATTAGGTAGAGCACTGTATTCTTCATAATTGAGTCAATTAATTCCTTATCTAGGAAAGATAATGGCCTGGCCAGATACTGGCCGGGCTAGAGAAAGCGAAAAATTGTTTGGAATGGAATAAAAAAAGAAAATTGGATTCTCACAAATGTTGGTCTTTATTGAGTGAAATGCTATATTCATTTTAGATCCGCCATCTAGGAGAGATGGCTGAGCGGACTAAAGCGGTGGATTGCTAATCCGTTGTACAAACTATTTTGTACCGAGGGTTCGAATCCCTCTCTCTCCGTTCAGTCTGAGATGACTCCTCAAAACCTATAAGGGGTTTTGACAAAATCTACTTTCTAATCTTCTTTTCTATTCTTTACGCCCAGGATTTCGTCCTGGATCGTTTGATAGGAATCCAAAGATAAAGAGAGAAACAAAAAATATCACTACTGTGTAAACGAACAGCTTAAGAGTAAGCATTATGTAATCTCCGAAATTATTCTTATTAGAAAACGGAATAGATCATCAATTTTTGTATCATATATTGGCATTGGCTGAGCAAAGAAAAAAAGCAGATTCAAAATTGAATCTATTCTGTTTCTCTTTTCTTCTTTGCTCGAAATTGAACAGGATAAATAGGAATTCAAATACTAATTAAACTATCCTAAACTTGTTGAAACAAGTACAGTCTGTGTCTAAAATAGAAGAAAATTTGGAATAGATAAATTATCATCCTTACTCGTTCTTTAAATAGAATATTGAAAGATATGTTATTAGAAAATAACATATTCTAATCACTAGCTAATCAACTAAACTACAACTGTGATGCCGTTGATATTGACTAAAGTTATTTTGATCTGTCGAAAATAGATGTATCACAAAATAAACATCAGAACAAGGAAAAAGAGTGTTACATCACTTTAGTGAATGAAAATGATCCAATTAGAAATTGTTAAATTGTAACAACTAACTAATAATAATTTGTAATAACTAATCAGAATAAAATGATAGAAAAAAATATATATATATGTTTTTTCCGTATCAAGTGAATACAAACAAAAATTGATAAAAACTTAGATTATCGTTATCGAAAACTTACGGCAGCTTGCCAAGCAAAGGCTAATAAAAAAAAGAACAGAGGGATAATGGGCATTACATTAACAATTGGATCAAAAATTGCATAAGCTTCAGGCAATTTGGCAAAAAAGGGATTATTCAAATGAAAAGCGACATCGTCTAGACAAATATGGAAGTTGAGGATAACTGACATTTTGATTCTCCGATGAATAATGTAAAGATCTAAAAGTATTTGTCCAATCCATCGAATTGTTGAACAAGATTAGACTTTTAGTCTTCGAGTTGGAAGGGATCATTTATTGTATACAATATTTTACCTATTCTGATAGGAAATGACCAATGAATGTATATTCTTGTTTCTTTTTAGGTTCCCCTATAGTTAGATATCTGATTAACTCAAGAATCTATGCCCCTCCGGTTATGCATAATTGCATAGCGAATCGAATTATAATATAATAATGCAATTCAGACTCAAATGAAACATTGCATCAATTTATCTTAATGGATTATTATAAAACAATAATGGGGCGTGGCCAAGCGGTAAGGCAGCAGGTTTTGGTCCTGTTATTTCGAAGGTTCGAATCCTTCCGTCCCAGGTGGAACAGTATTATTGAATTGAAAAAAGACTTATAGAAGGGAAATATGATTTCGATAAGATTCTAAATAGAGAAAGGGATATTTTTGCGGTGTAGGATGGGACGATAACAACATTGCATCAAAAATGCAGAAAGAATATAATGCTCATGCAAATGAAATAATTGATGGGATGCAATTATTGTTTTATGATTTCGTTCTACAAGAAGGGGATATGGCGGAATCGGTAGACGCTACGGACTTAAATTTTTTGAGCCTTGGTATGGAAACTTACCAAGTGATAGCATCCAAATCCAGGGAACCCTGGGATATTTTGAATGGGCAATCCTGAGCCAAATCCGATTTCTAGAGACAATAGTTTCCTTTCCGAGAACGGGATAGGTGCAGAGACTCAACGGAAGCTATTCTAACGAATCAACATAATTTGGATTGGATACAATCCATTTTTGGAAGTAATTAATTGTACGAGGATAAAGATAGAGCCCAATTCTACATGTCAATGTCAACAACAATGAAAATTGGAGTAGGAGGAAAATCCGTTGGTTTTATAGATCGTGAGGGTTCGAGTCCCTCTATCCCCAGGTTATCTGTTTTATTTTCGACTGTATATAACATACACAAATAATACACAATATATATATATTGTGTATTATTTATTGTATAAATAATGTTTTTAGTTGTATCGTTGCTTCTACTCGTTCAAATGCTGTCTTTTACCCTTTTTGCTAGTTGACAGGAGTTTGGTTACTGTGCTAGTATGATGCACAGGGGAACAGCCGGGATAGCTCAGTTGGTAGAGCAGAGGACTGAAAATCCTTGTGTCACCAGTTCAAATCTGGTTTCTGGCATATACACTTTGTAGAAGTATGAAAAAGGATACCTTATTCTTATTTAATATTTATTTCAATAAAATATAAAAAATATTGATTATTTACGAATAGTCATCAGTAATTCTATGTTATTGAATTGATAGGGAGTTCGTCCAAGTTATTTCAAAGGGGATAAAAACTACTTGAAATAACTCGAACTAGAGAGCGATTTTCTCTATTTCATTCGTATTAATGTCTTCTCATAAAGATAGAAATAACTAGAAACTATTATTCTAGTTATAGTTTCCAATTCTTCTGGAAGATTCTATTCAAAAAATGATTTTGATAAATAGAAAGATTGAGAAAAAATAGCTTCCACCTTAGCACTATATAAAAATAGGACTAGATCGGGGTAAAGACCAATACCTATGATTGGTAGAAAGAGACAGATCAAAATAAAAAGTTCGCGTGGTCCCGAATCTTGAAAATAAGGATTCGGGATATTAAAAACCTTATATCCATAAAACATTTGACGTAACATGGATAACAAATAAATGGGAGTTAATATCATTCCAATTGCCGCTATTGCAGTAATAATGATCCGAAAGGTCGAAGAATAATTATGATTAGTAATTATGCCCAAAAATATCATAAATTCTGCTACAAAACCACTCATTCCTGGCAATGCAAGAGAAGCCATTGAAAAGCTACTGAACATAGTAAAGATTTTAGGAATTGATATAGCGATTCCTCCCATTTCATCAAGAAAAAGAGTACGTATCCTATCATAACTTGTTCCTACTAAGAAAAAAAGTGCAGCGCCAATTAATCCATGAGAAATCATTTGCAAAATGGCTCCATTGAGACCTGTATACGTCATGGAACCAATTCCTATAATTACAAAACCCATATGAGATATTGATGAATAGGCTATCCTTCTTTTCAAATTGCGTTGACCCATAGAAGTTAGAGCTGCATAGATAATTTGCACTGCTCCTATGATAATCAACCACGGTGAAAACAAAGAATGAGCATGAGGTAACAATTCCATATTGATCCGAATCAACCCATATCCTCCCATTTTCAATAGAACTCCGGCCAAAAGCATACATGTACTATAATGTGCTTCCCCATGAGTATCCGGTAACCAGGTATGTAAAGGGAAGATTGGTAATTTTATTGCATAAGCGATCAAAAACCCTAAATAGAATAGCATTTCAAGTGTGATGGGATAATCTTTTTTAGCTAATAATTCGAAATCGAATGCTGGTCCATGAGATCCATAGAGACCCATACTTAAAGCTCCCATTAAAATAAAAATGGAACCACCCGCAGTATACAAAAGAAATTTTGTGGCTGAATAGAGACGTCTTTTTCCCCCCCACATGCATAAAAGTAAGTACACAGGAATTAGTTCCAACTCCCACATGAGAAAGAAAAGAAGAATATCTCGAGAAGCAAATAATCCCAATTGTCCGCTGTACATTGCCAACATCAAGAAATAGAATAATCGCGGATTTCGAGTAACTGGCCAAGCAGCTAAAGTAGCTAAAGTAGTTATAAATCCCGTTAATAAAATAAGCCCAATGGAAAATCCATCAATTCCCAGTTTCCAATGAAAATGAATAAGGCTTATCCAGTTATAATCCTCTTCCAATTGGATTAATGAATTATCAAAATGATAATGATAACGGAATATATAGGTCATTAAAAGAAGATCTAATAAGCAAATACCTAGGGTATACCATCGAATCATTTTATTTCCTTTATGGGGAAATAAAGGGATTAATAACCCCGCAGATATGGGCAAAATAACAATTATTGTTAACCAAGGTAAATTACTCATAATGAAGAGAAAAGAGACTTTCTATATCAAAACCCATGCCTTCATTTTTGGGTCGAATATGGGTTTTGATCAGTGAAAGAGGAAAAGGAGAATGAAAAATATGTATGGGACTAACTCTTTTTCTTTTTTGATGGATCAGTAAGCTAGACCCATACTGCGCGTTGTTTCATGCCATAAATAAACACGTACACTTAAAAAATCCGTTGGACAAGCCGATTCACACCTCTTACAACCTACGCAGTCTTCTGTTCTTGGAGCAGAAGCAATTTGCTTAGCTTTACATCCTTCCCAAGGTATCATTTCTAATACATCTGTGGGACACGCTCGTACACACTGGGTACAACCAATACATGTATCATAAATTTTGACTGAATGTGCCATTGAATCTAAGAACTCCATTAGTAGAAAAAGTGTTTCATTGAATAAGATTTTTTTAATATATGGCCAGTGATGATATATTATGAATATCAAGCAAATCAATAATTGTATTATCGGTGATATAATGAATAGATTCGGATTCTATCTTTTTGCTTTATAAAACATTTTACCCAATCTGGTCTTAAACAGATCATTTGGATAATGAGTTATAAATATGAATTATGCTCTTGATTGATTTTAGAAAAAAATCCCTCTATAAACTATAAAGAAAGGATTTATATCTATTTTGAGGGAGACAAACCTAGTATCTATTTGAATAGAAATGGATATACAAATTCTTTTTCATATGGAAGGAGATCTTTATTACCATTTTGACAAATTAAATTGATCGATACGAGTTGATTTTCTGTTACGATATATTGCCAGAACAATAGCTAATCCAATAGCTGCTTCAGCAGCAGCAATAGCTATAACAAAGATCGAAAAGATATCCCCCTTTACTTGCCTACTATCAAAAAAATAGGAGAATGTTACTAGGTTTAAATTAACTGCATTGAGTATTAGCTCAAGACACATAAGTGCTTTAACCATGTTTCGACTTGTTACTAGCCCATAAATACCGATAGAGAATAAATAAGCACCTAAAAGAAGCGCATGTTCGAGCATAATAGAGGAATTCTTCATACCTTGATCTCTTCAGATACAAACAAAAGTGGTAGTTTCTAATTTACATGACACGATCTATGAAGATAAAACAGCGTATTTATGCCGCACGAGAGCTTTCATTTTCAAACTGTTTCTTCTCGACGAGCTATAGTAATGGCTCCTATAAGAGCAATTAGAAGAATTAGAGAAATAAGTTCGAATGGAAGGAAAAAATCAGTGGATAAATGAGCCCCAATACGTTGAATATTGTTCGTTAAATCTCGTTCTAACATTTGATCTGATTTTTGAGTCAGAAATATTCCGAACCATGATATGTTCAAGATAATAGTAATTAGTGAACAAAAAAGACTTGTACAAACTATTGAAGTAATGCTATCTCCGATAGTCCAGGGAGCGGCATAATTGGGATATTTTGGATTATTTATCAACATCACAGCAAATAGAATCAAAATATTAACAGCTCCTATGTAGATCAGGATTTGTGCAACAGCTACGAAATCCGCGTTCAGTATAATATAGAAAAAAGATATACAAATTAGAACTAACCCCAATGAAAGAGCGGAATAAATTATATTAGTAAGTAATACTACTCCTATACCTCCTAATAGAAGACTTAGCGTTAGAGGAGCCAACAAAAGAATATCAGATATAGATTCAGGTCGATTCATTATGTGTACAATAACTTTGAATATTATTTCCTCCCATTCACTCAATAAAAAGTTAGCCCATTTACCTATATGCTATACTGGATTTGTAATTTCATTTGATATGGGCACTGATTAATTAATCTATAGCTCAATAATCGATTTCGATCAATCATACATCTGACATTATTAATGGAATGTCAATAGAATTATTTATTCCTGATTTGAGAAATCTTTTTTTTTTTTTTTAGATGCTCTTTAATCGGAGCTCAATCTGAATAATCGTAGAAATGATTTGATCATAAAATTTGTCCATAGTTTCTTCAGACATACTAAGTTAGTTAATATGCTTAGCTCGGAATTGTTTGAATTGTTAAATCTTCAACAACGGATATTGGTAAACGTCCTAAAGCAATGTGATCATAATTTAATTCATGACGATCATAGGTCGAAAGTTCATATTCTTCAGTCATCGCTAGACAATTTGTGGGGCAATATTCCACGCAATTTCCACAAAAGATACAAATTCCAAAATCAATACTATAATTTTCCAATCGTTTTTTCCCCATATCTATTCCGACTTTCCAATCCACAACAGGTAGATTGATCGGGCATACACGGACGCATACTTCACAAGCAATACATTTATCAAATTCAAAGTGGATCCTCCCGCGAAATCGTTCTGATGGGATCCATTTTTCATAGGGATATTGAATAGTAATAGGTAAACGATTCATGTGATATAAGGTAACCATAAAACCTTGCCCAATGTATCTCGCAGCCTGTATTGCTTGTTCACTATAATTCATAAACCCAGTTACCATGGAGAACATGTGTAAAATCTCCTCGAATAATCATAGAAATTTCTTTCTCTTCATAGATTTGATCTATCAAATTTGGATATATTGCAAAATTGATAAGAACCTCTTCACGAAGAAAAAAGAGTTAGTTATAATAAAATAAGTTGGAAAGAGGCTGTTAGTAAAAAATTACCCAAAGCAATAGGTAAAAGAAATTTCCACCCAAGATCCAATAATTGGTCCATTCTTATCCTAGGCAAGGTCCATCTTGCCGTGATAGAAATAAATAAGAACAGATAGGCTTTAGCTAATATAATTAGGATCCCAATTGTTATATTAACGACCCCGCTAATTCCAGAAATAGAATCCCATTCAAAATGTTCCAGAATGGGTATGAATGGAATTGAAAAGTTCCACCCGCCCAAGTAAAGAACTGTTACAAAGAATGAAGAAGCTAATAGATTTAGATAAGAAGCAACGTAAAATAAACCAAATTTGATACCCGAATATTCAGTTTGATAACCCGCTACCAATTCTTCTTCCGCTTCTGGTAAATCAAAGGGCAATCTTTCACATTCTGCCAGAGATGAGATGAAAAAAGCTAAAAACCCTATAGGCTGACGCCACAAATTCCATCCTAAAAAACCATATCTGCACTGTGCTTCAACTATATCAATTGTACTTGAACTATTCGATAATTATAGTCGACAGAAACATCACTGTTTTCATCTCTATTCCAAAACCGTACGTGAAACTTTCACTTCATACGGCTTCTCAATGGTCATTAAGAAATAAAGAACACAATAAAAAAAAGCACCAGATCATACATAAATTGAACCAATGAGATTCCGTTTGCTACAAATAATAGGAGCTTTTGAACCTATCTTAACCTTCAGTATTTTTTTTTTTTGCGAGAGAAAGAAAACTGTGTTAAAGGATTACTTCGTTCTGGATAGCCATTTTTTTAAGTAGATAGAAACATATTGTAGATCGGGGTTCTGGGGAAGTACTACTTGATCATCCCTACCAATGTCAAGTCCTTATTGTTATCCCATTTCTATGGAAATATCTTTGGTCTAGATATCAGTTTCTTTTGTTTTTTCACTAATCTTTTTTATATCTTGGTGTTTCTCACTATCTACCTTTGCTCGATTTTGAGTATATAATGACGGTAACTTCATACTTTTATACTTTGCCTCCCCGCTATTGGGTCCCAATGACTAATATATGAACTGGGGCACACAGTTTTCACTGATTGTGCATGCTCTCACTCTTATACATGGGGGATGGGACTTAATCATCTTACTGCAAGATTTGTAAACTGTTTGATCTCACCCATATGACTATCTAGTTTTTTGATCGGAATATTCATCCCATTAACTTCTGTTTTTCCCTCTTTTTAGAACTCAAAAATTTGAGAACTAAAAAAGGGAAAAATGAATCTCATATTCCAACGAATCACACGTAGAGATATAGATAACACACATAAAGCTAAAGGAATTTCGTAACTAATAGCTTGAGCAGCAGCTCGGAGACCACCTAAAAAAGAATATTTATTATTGGATGCATATCCTGCTATAAGCAGTCCAAGGGGAGCAATACTTGAAATTGCAATCCAAAAAAAAACGCCTATACTAAGATCAATTAAAACAATGTGGCGACCAAAGGGAATTACTAAATAGCCTAAAAAAATAGGTATCAACACTACCGCTGGTCCAATACTAAATAACCAAATATCCCCCCTAGATGGGATAATATCCTCTTTTAGCAGTAGTTTTATTCCATCCGTCAAAGCTTGAATAATTCCCAAAGGACCGGCGTATTCAGGTCCAATACGTTGTTGTATTCCCGCAGATATTTTTCTTTCGAGCCATACAATAACTAATACTCCTATCGTAATTCCCAATAGAAGGATAATTATTTCAATTAGAATCCATATAAGACTATATATTTCTTTTGAAAATCCCAATCGAGAAAATAAATTGATAGCTTGTTCTTCGAGATCTGCTATATTAATCACCATTTTAACGATCAACCTCTCCCATAATGATATCTATACTACCCAAAGTCGTCATGATATCGGCTAATTTCATCCTTTTAACCAGTTGAGGAGGAATCTGCAAATTAATAAAACCAGGTGGTCGGATTTTCCATCTCCAGGGAAAAATGTTATCATCTCCTATAAAAAAAATTCCTAATTCCCCCTTGGGAGCTTCTACTCTTACGTAATGTTCTTGTTTTGATAACTCAAAAGTAGGGGAAGGTTTTTTACTGATAAATCGAGATTCAAAATCGTTCCATTTCGAATCTTTTCCCTTATTTAAACGTCGAACCTCTAAATTCTCATAGGGACCTCCCGGAATTCTTTCTAGGGCCTGTCTAATTATTTTTATAGATTCTTTCATTTCTCCGATTCGAAGCAAATAACGAGCTAATGAATCTCCTTCTTTTTGCCATTGGATTTCCCAATCCAATTCATCATAACATTCATAATGATCCACTTTACGAAGATCCCATTGGATTCCGGAAGCTCGTAGCATGGGTCCTGATAAACTCCAATCTATTGCTTCTTCTCTACTAATAATGCCTACTCCCTCAACTCGTCTCAAAAAGATAGGATTGCGTGTAATAAGTCTTTCATATTCGGTCACTTTTGGAAAGAAATAATAGCAAAAATCGAAGCATTTATCTACCCAACCGTAGGGTAAATCTACAGCTACTCCTCCAATACGGAAATAATTATGCATCATTCGCATGCCCGTGGCAGCTTCAAATAAATCATATATCATTTCCCTCTCTCTTAAAATATAAAAGAAAGGAGTCTGCGCACCAATATCAGCCATGAAAGGTCCAAGCCATAACAAATGAGAAGCTATACGACTTAACTCTAGCATAATCATTCTAATATAGCTAGCCCTTTTAGGTATTTGAATATTTTCCAATTTTTCTGGTGCATTAACCGTTACCGCCTCTGTGAACATAGTAGCCAAATAATCCCATCGTGTTACATAGGGGAGATATTGCACAATTGTTCGGTTCTCAGCAATTTTTTCCATACCTCTATGTAAATAACCTAATATAGGTTCACAATCAATAACATCTTCACCATCTAGAGTAACAATAAGTCGAAGAACACCATGCATTGATGGATGATGAGGACCCATACTTACCATCATGAGGTCTTTCTCCCTAGCAACCATAATCATAACTCTTTCCCGGTTCAAAAAATCAATGAGAACAAAAAAAAAAGAATGACTCATTAGGATTCGGAATTTAATAAAACATAATTTTTGAAAATGAAAATTTCATTCAAATCAAAATGAACGCAGTCCACGAATATCTAATTGATCGATTAAACGTTTGTAACGAAGTCTATCTTTTTTGAACAGATAAATCAGAAGTCGTTTACGTTTACCCACAATTTTCCACAAACCTCTTTGGGACGAGTAGTCTCTTCCGTGCAGGTCCAAATGTTCAGTAAGTTTTTGAATTCGACTGGTTAAATAATATACTTGAGATTCAACAGATCCTCTTTGTTCTCTAGGAATCAAAGAGGGGCGAACAGACAAATTTTTGATCATAAAAAAATATTTCGAAGTTCAATATTATTTGATTAATTTAATTTAGAGTAAGAAAAAAGAATGAGATCCATTTTTTTTTGTTCATGGTCTATATATGTTTCGATCGAATGAATTTCTCTTCGGCAGAAATAAAATGCAACTTTCGTAGAATAAAGTTACCATACCAGCAAGATTTAATGTCAGAGTTTATCCGGGATTATTCAAAAGAATGATACACTCTCCTTTTCCATTGAGAAAGGAAAAAAGGGATGACGGAATGATTAATAAATTCCCATATTGAAAGGTCAGAGAGAAGAGCTATAGTAGATTATAGAACCATGTCCCTTCAGTTTTCCAAGTACCTCCAAGAGACCCTATAGATTCCCATTGCTCCTCTCTAGGGTCTTGGAGGATGTACTATAGTTATACCATTTCCTCTAATTTATTCATTATTTTCGGAATCTTCTCCATCTACTAAGGGAGGAAGAAAACCCTTGGGCTTTTTTCCCATTAGTAGTTCTCTCGGTATGTTCGGTCTTGGTCCCGTTATTATCATCCCATCCTTCTCACCGAAGAAAAACTCTCTTAAAGAAGAATAACTCGTAACATAAGAAAGAGCTTTTCTTGCGTCCGAATTTGCTTTTTTCCTCCAAACCTTGTTACGATGTTGTTTTTTGGATTTAGAAGTGCGTTTTTTTGGTACAGCCATAATCTTTTTAATAGTTCAATTTTATTTAGAAAAAATAGAAAATTTTTGAATATTATATACATATATATATATGTTTTTTTTTGTATTATACTCTATTTTTATTTTGTAAACTTCTTATATATCTTTCAATTAAATTCATTGTTTATAGTCTAGTTCCATTTTATTGAGAAAAATATGATAGAATATTCTATCATATTTTTATTGCATTTTGTTATTATAGACTATTTACTAATAAGAAGAGATCCACGATACAAATTGATAACAATTAATAAATTCTTACATACACTTACATACATATATCGAATTTTTAGTAAATGAAAACTATGTCATTTTAACATATTCAATTATTTCTCATATCAATAATATAGAATTGGTTTCATTTTCTATTCAATTCTTAATACTACTATTAATCTACAATACAATGAAAAAATTGAATTCTCAATTAAGAATGTGTGTGTACATAACCTCAGTACCTAAACTGAAAAAGAGTTCCTTCTTGCTCATCTTACAAATATTTGATTAGTATCAGTATTGACCAATGCAAATTCTTTTGCAGAAAAAAGATAAAAAAAGTAAAAATGAAATATGAAATCGATAGGATTGCATCCCATATTCTATCGTTCTTCTTTATTCATGATCTATCGTTTTTATTTTATTCTCTTCAGGGTCTAGTGGATTGGAAACCAAGAATGTGGAATATCAAAATATTGATAATAATTATTGAATCTTCCTATGGAATTTATATACAAATATGCTCGGGTCGTGCCTTTCCTTCCGCTTTCAGCTTCTGTACCAATCGGATTAGGATCCTTTTTTTTTCCAGGAGCAACTAAGAGTGTTCGCCGTACATGGGCTCTTATTAGCATTTTTCTGTTAAGTGTAGCTATGTTTCTTTCTTTCAATTTGTTCTTGCAACAGATTACCGGTGGTCCCATCTATCGGTATTTCTGGTCCTGGGTTATTAATAATAAGTTTTCATTAGAATTAGGCTATTTGATTGATCCACTTACTTCCATTATGTTAGTTTTAGTTACAACAGTTGGAACCATGGTTATGATCTATAGCGATACTTATATGTCGCACGATAAAACATATGTGAGGTTTTTTGCTTACCTTAATTTTTTCAATGCTTCTATGCTGGGGTTAGTTATTAGCCCTAATTTATTACAAATCTATTTTTTTTGGGAATTAGTAGGAATGTGTTCCTATTTATTGATAGGTTTCTGGTTTACGCGACCCAGCGCGGCTAATGCTTGTCAAAAAGCATTTATAACTAATCGTGCAGGGGATTTTGGACTCTTACTAGGAATTCTAGGTTTTTATTGGGTAACAGGTAGTTTTGAATTTCAATATTTGTTTGACAAATTAAACGAATTGACTGCCGTTGATGGGGTTGGTTCGTTTTTTGTTACTTCGTGTGCTTTTCTCTTATTTTTAGGTCCAATAGCCAAATCTGCACAATTTCCACTTCATGTATGGTTACCTGATGCTATGGAAGGGCCTACTCCTATTTCAGCTCTTATACACGCCGCTACTATGGTAGCAGCAGGAATTTTTCTTGTAGCTCGATTGTTTCCTCTTTTTAAAGCTCTACCTTTAATAATGTATCTTATCTCTTGGATAGGTGGAATAACAGCTCTATTGGGAGCTACTATGGCTCTCGCTCAAAAAGATCTTAAAAAAGGCTTGGCTTATTCTACTATGTCTCAATTAGGTTACATGATGTTAGCTCTAGGGATAGATTCCTATCGAATCGCTCTGTTTCATTTGATTACACATGCTTATTCCAAGGCATTATTGTTCCTAGGATCCGGATCAGTCATCCATTCAATGGAACCCATTGTTGGGTATTGCCCCAGTAAAAGTCAGAATATGGCTCTTATGGGTGGTTTGAGGAAATATATGCCAATTACGGGAATCACTTTTCTTTTAGGAACACTTTCTCTTTCTGGTATTCCACCTTTTGCTTGTTTTTGGTCTAAAGACCAAATTCTTAATGATAGTAAGTTATATTCTCCCATTTTTGGGGGAATAACTTGGTTCACAGCAGGATTAACTGCCTTTTACATGTTTCGTATGTATTTACTTACTTTTGAAGGGGACTTCCGCGTAAATTTAGTTAATTCATATAACAACCATATTACACTATATTCGACTTCTATGTGGGGAGAGGAGGAATCCGGGATATCAAATAGAACGAGAGCGGATTCTATGTCAAATCAAATTATAGGAAGTAAGAATTTCTTTTCCAAAGAAGCATTTCAAATTTCCAATAAGATGGAAGGATTGTACAAAAAGAACAGAGGTTTGGTTATCACTTATCCTTTCTTCTTCCATAAGGGATCCTTTGCATATCCGAAAGAATCGGGCAAGACAATGCTATTTCCTTTAGTTATATTGGGAATATTGACTCTTTTTATTGGATTGATAGGAGTTCCTTTTTTTCGAAGCGGAATGAGTTATGACATATTATCTCAATGGTTTACTTCATCGATGACCCCTTTTGATAAAAAACATCCGGAGAATTGGCCCGAATTTTTACTAGACGTAATCCCCTCAGTTGGTATAGCATTTTTCGGTATATTGATTGCCTGTATTTTCTATATACCTATTTACTTCTTATCAAAGGATGTATATCATAAAACAAATTCTAATATGAAGATTATTATGGACCAATCGATTAATATTGTCTATAATTGGTCTTTTTATCGAGCTTATATAGACATATATTATAACATAATCTTGATTAAAGGTATACGAGGATTAGCTGAAACAAGTAATTCATTTGATCAATGGGCAATTGATGGAATCCCAAATGGAATAGGTTTTTTAGGCCTTTTTGTAGGAGAGGAAATGAGATGCTTAGGGGGGGGACGTATATCTTCCTATATATTCTTTTCTATATTTTGTATATTAATATCTATATTAATATATTATTTATTTTCATAATCTAAATAATGAAAATTCTCACAATAGAAAACTAGAATGTTATATTGAAATTGTGCTCTTTATCAGCATTGATGTTTATAACATCATCCTATTTCAATATCGTTCCCTAAATAATGT